AGTCTAAACTCTAAAAAAATAGGGATATTCGTTTCACGAATCAGCAGTATTTTTTCTGTGCTTCTGTGCGAAGCATACAGAAAAAATTTACTAAAATACTGCATATCCCTACGGGATCAGAAATCAGTACACTTCGTTAGGGATATGAAGCTGCTGGTAGAAAAAAAGCTATTTTTTTTTTACCGCTCGCTTTGGATATATAAAGTATAAATGTAATTTAGGTGCGCCAGCGTTTCGCTAGCTGCTCCTAAATTATATAAGTATAGAAAGAAATTATTGTAGAATTTAAGCTACATATTAAAGAGATTTATTTATATAAATAGGCTTGCTAGCTGATTGTATATATATGCTGGCCGTATTTCATAGCAAGCTCGCTTTTAATAGGCAACCAGTAATATGAGCAATTCTTTACCTACAAGCCTATAATTATATTAACTCTAAGAGAAATCTAATAATAAACGGAGTGAATTGAAATATCTTATTAACTTCAGGAAAAGAAATCAAAAGAGATTCTATGATTAGCGTGAGCTAAAATAGAGTAGCCTAGAAAGTCAAATGGTGGATAAACTGTTTAAATTTAATGGGGAACCTTCCTCAAAGGCTAAATATAATATGTAAGCGATAGTGGAAAGTACCGTGAGGGAACCAAAACAAAAACAGTGATTTTATAAGCAGTTCGGAAAAATAAAAAAGTTAGAACGTACCTTTTGCATAATGGGTCACCAAGTTAACATTAGATGCGAGATTCTACGTAGTTAAACCGAGCGTTAAAATAACGGTAAGTGTCTAAAGTTAGACCCGAAGCCTGGTGATTTTACCATAATCAGGATTATAAAAGTCCGAACGGAATATTGTAGCATAAATATCCGAAGAATTATGGTAGGTGTAGTGAAAGACAATACTGACCAGGATAGCTGGTTTTCTGCGAAACCTATAACAGTAGGCAATTTAAGTATAATATCTTAGCAGGTACAGAATTTAATCTCAGACAAGACATAAGGCTTAACTTGTTAACAAGTTAAGCCCATGTTTTATTTTGTACAAATTGGGGGATCATGAAGATTTTATCAGTGAGTATGTAGACTCGGAATGGCAAAGATATATCTTAAATCATCAGACATAGAATGATAAGGTTGTATGTCAAAAGGGAAACAGCCCAGAACAAGAGTTAAGGTTCCTAAATTATTAGTTGAGTGAAATTAAGAAGGTTTTTATTAAAGTCGACAAGGAGATAGGCTTAGAAGCAGCCATAATTTTATGACCTCGTAACAGAGCGCTTGTTAAGTTTTAAAAGCATCGAAAATTTATCGGATCTAAACAATATACCGAAACCTTGTCCATATTATTTTATAATTAATAGTCTCAGCAAGCTCGGACTATACAATTATAATTAAATGGGGTAGCAGAACGTTGAGCTAAATTAAGATTTTTATTTTTTAAATGAAATTATAATAATTTAACTCAAGTGATAATGGTGACATGAGTAACTAAAAGAAAATTTTCCGCCTAAAGCTTATGGATGTAATTAAGTAACGGCCTCTAAGTTTATGGAATCAAAAGATTAAAACGATGAGACAATCTTTCATACTAAGGACGACATTTTAAGTGCAAAATGTACTGGAAAAATAGTAATAAGTTTAAGCTATGGCTAGAACTAGCTATAGCTGTAAATGGAAAGTAACCGTACCTAGAATCTGAAACAAGTAAGCTAGTAGAGAATACGAAGGCGTAAATGAGCTAACAATCATAAAGGAACTCGGCAAATTGACTACCGTAACTTCGGGATAAGGAGAGCTCATTATTCTTGATTAATATCAGGTAAAGAGGAAGAAGCATGAAATAGTGTTGTACGACTGTTTAATTAAAACACAGCACTTTGCTGAAAGATTAAAAATCTAAGTATAGAGTGTGATGTCTGCCCGGTGCCGGCTGGTTAACAGATATAATTAAATATACTAATATTTGATGTAGACGGAAACCCCGGTTAAAGGCGGCCTTAACGTGAGGGTCCTAAGGTAGCGAAATGCCTTGGCCGTTAAATGCGGTCTTGCATGAATGATGTAACGATACAACAGCTGTCTCTATGATTGACTCAGTGAAATTGGAATAGCTGTGCAGATACAGTTTACCTCTAGTTAGACGAGAAGACCCTATGCAGCTTTACTGTCACTAATTATAGAGTATGATAAACAATTTTCAGTTTATAAGGTAATTGACGGCCGGCTTGCTTAGCAAGCTGGCTCTATGACAATGAGAATCCTTTATTTTTTTTTCATATGAATGAATTGGTTTAGGACGAGCTTAAGCTCGTAGTAAATCAACCTAATTCAGCTTATTTTCCTTTCTGCTGTAAGCGCATAATGATAGATTATACTTAAATTTGGATTTATGCCTGCAGAAATAGATAAGTACCCTTGGTTAAGGAACTATCGCTAGGGGACAGTTTATGTGGGGCACAGACCCTGTAAAGAGTAAACAGGAGTGTCTAATAATTTATAATTATTTTGTTTGCGATTTAAGGTAGTAGAACTATTTTTAATCATATAAAATTATTTATATGTACATTCGTTGTATATATATTTAAAAAAAGGTAGGATTTTCACTATATAGAAATTAGAGATAATAAAAATATTAAGTAGTAGCTGCTGAGTCCTAATCCCGCCGAAGGGGGGATATGGACTACTATGTATTTCATAGCAAGCTCGCACTAATATTTTTTAACTATTAAGACTGGCTATCTAGCTATGCTCTAATAGTTATGTTTTAATTATCTAAAAAGCTCAACGGCTAAATCTTGCCTTACTGTTTGATTATCAACAAATCTTACAGTTGCGTAAGCAGGGCATAGGATCACAAGATGCAACAAGGAAAGATCTTGGATTATTGGAAAAGCTACGCTAGGGATGTTTGTCCTTTAATATTTTATTTCACTGTGGTATGGGTCATAGTCCTACGGACTCAGCTTTTTTTTAAAAAAAAAATACGAGCTTGCTATGAAGAGCGGACTTCGTTCTAGCGAAGCTAGCCCCCTATTCCCTATTTCCTGACCCCCTACGGGGGTAGGGAATTAGAGAATCAGGAATCAGCCAGCATATTTTTTCGGAGAAAAAATCCTGATCCCGTAGGGATATCGCTGAGACTTCGTCTACCCGTGCTATATTGAGAAGTAAAAATAATTAATAATATATTGGGTTAATTTCAAAAATTACTTACGCGTTGCTTTACGAGACTCCGTCTATAAAGCTCGCTATGTAAATTTGAAGCGAAATTTATCTTAGCATAAATTATAAGATAAAGACGTTCAACGACTATAAGGTGAGTTATATGCACAGTTTGCGAGGAAGAGCCAGCTAGCCGATATATAAAGCTAGTTGCTTTTACTTGCAGGCTAAACAATAATCCTTTTTTACACCCAACATTATTATTATATATATATATATAAAAAAAAATAAAAGAAAGAATAAATATTTAGAAAAATGAATAAAGACGGTAACGTAGTATTCCCGGCTACGCCGGGAATCGTTAACTTTCAAGCCGCCTCTTCTAAAGGTGGGCAAGGCAAAGTTAGCTCGAAAATTTATAATAATAATTTAAAACAATCTAAAACAATACTTTTAAAGAAAAAAATAGGTGATATAGGAATAACCAAATATTTACCTTCATTTTCTAAAGAATGAAAGAATACTATCTATTCTTATAATAAAAATACATTAAAGAATATACCAGTTAATGATTTAAATATAAACAAAATAATAAAAGGTTACTTTAATTTATATTTTAAAGATCATAAATATACAGGATCTAAATTTATATTATTAAAAAGAAGACGTAATTTATTAAGAAGAATACACGTAAGTAATGCTGAAATTAAACATACTAATAATAAAGCAATAATTACTCTGTATACTCTAAATAGAGAAAAAAATGTATTAAAAAAAAAATATTTAAAAATAAATAAAAAAATAAGTAAAAAATTAATAGCCAAACGTTATTTTTTATTATATAAAGAAAATATAGAAAAAATTTATAAAATCTTAGGTGAATATAAAGATCAATATATATTTATTAGTGATATAATAAGAAAAACCAAATTTATAAAATATAAACTAGAATATTTAAATAAATTTATAAAATTAAAAGATCTTTATTTAAAAAAAGTTTGAGGTGTTATTCTTAACCAATATGCGAGAAAATATCTAAAATACTTAAGAAAATATGACTTATTATATTCTCTTAATCAATATAAATTCAACAGATTGGTGTTTTTACCTAAATTAAGTAATATATTAAATAAAATTCTAGGAAAAAAAATAGAATATAATATAATTAATTTAAAATCTGTCGCATATCATACAGATCTTTTTACTAATGCATTAGCATTAAAATTAAGAAAAAGAAGAATAAATTATATAAATTCTATGTTTAGTATTTTAAATAGAGCATATTTACCTAATATTAATACGATTAAAGAAAGATCTATAATAAAAGGTGATCAAAAAATGGATCTATTTCAAAGTAAATTTAAAGATTTAAAAATAATATCTAATATAGTATTCCCAGCTATGCCGGAAGGCATCGCTGGAAGCTTGGCGCCAACCTCCTCTCTATCTAAACTGTTAGATGGTACATACCCTTCAGATATAAATAATGGAATAATGCATAGCAGCGATGCTAATAAAGAAAATATCCATAATACTATTTATAATTCTATTGGATATAAAAATATGGCAGGTATAAGATTAGAAGTTAAAGGTAGATTAACTAAACGTTACAGAGCGGATAGATCTATCTATTCATTAAAATGAAAAGGAGGATTAAAAAATGTAGATTCTTCTTTTAGAGGTTTAAGTTCAGTTTTATTTAGAGGTAATTCTAAATCAAATGTAACTTATTCAATAGCTAAATCAAAACGTCGTATTGGAGCCTTTGCAGTAAAAGGTTGAATAGGTGGAAAATAAAGAAAGGCGCAAGAGGCTTCTGATGAGTAGTCCAGAAGAATGCCCCCCACTTCGTTGGGATTAGTAGCCTTCTGAGTCCGAAGGACTACTCATCAGAAGGCTACTAATCCCGAGACTTCGTCTGTATTTCATATCCCTTACGGGATCAGAAATTAGACGAAGTGGGTCCGCCTGGGATATGGACTACTACTAAAATATATATATATAATAATAATGAAGACATAGTCTGAACCGTTTTGAAAAAAATGGAAATATAAGTGCTATAGCTATCCTTCGGTATTTCGTATACCGGAGGTATTGCTTGTACAGCAATAAAAAAATAAGGGGGGGACTTCGTTCCCACCTTCATAGGACGCTTTTATGATAACACATAGAACAGGCTAATTTGCGCAAGAGTGTACAAAATGAGTGCGCGGTTTGGCACCTCGATGTCGGCTTAACTTATCCTCATGGATGCAGGAACTATGTAGGGTGCGACTGTTCGTCGATTAAAAAGTTACATGAGCTGGGTTAAATACGTCGTGAGACAGTATGGTTTCTATCTTCTAGGGGGAATTAGAATATAATAAGAACTAACTTTTGTACGAAAGGAACAAGAAGAATTTAATTTGTAAAAGGGTTAAATAATAGTTACTAACCTATGGTTTACCTGTTGTCTATGTGCCCAAATATTAAAATATAGGATAAAAATTCTATATATCTGTATAGCTTTAGCTATACATAGGGATGTTTCTTTCACTAAGATAAATATATAGCATAGGCACGGCAGGAAAGCTAAGTTGGTTAAGGATAAGTGCTGAAAGCATATAGGCACGAAGCTTATCTTAAGATATTTCTTAAATATACGTAAAATATTATTACGAAGGATTAATATAGGCTTTATCCGTACGAATCTGGAGATTTTTAAGAATAAAGTACTAATTTTATAAATAACTATTTATACATATATCGCATGTACAATGCATGCCTATTTCTGCTCAGCAGAAATTAGCCAACCATACCTGGATATACTTTGCTATCGGGTGGTTTGGCTTTTTAAATTTTAGCAAATTGTAGCTAGAGCCTGATTAGCATAAAAGTAATGCAATTGTTTTGTAATCAATAGAAGTAAGTGCGATACTTGCATTGGGCTGACGAATAGTAAGGCGCCAGGGATAAAAAAAAATAAGGCGTATCCCCCAGGCGGACCCCCCACTCCGTGGTCGACGGAGTGGTGTGGCGTGCCTCACACTTCGTTAGGAGAAGTCTCTCCCTAACGAAGTGTACACGTATTCCCGGAGGGAATTAGGGAATTAGGGAGGCATTCTTCTGGGAATAGAGCTTGCTAGTACGCAGTACTACTCCTCTCATTATAGAGTTGCGTCTTATTGCCTAGCGAAGCTACTATTCTTCGAATCAGGCAAAGCTTACTGCTTTAGCAAGCTAGGATTAGTCGTCAAGTGGTAATATCACTTTAGACTTATTAGTGATGAATATTTTAAATACTCTAATTTGACAAGTCTAGAAAGAGTCACTACTAGAGGTAGGGTGCCCATAAACCAGACTTCGTGCGATCCATATCCCTTTGGGTAGACTTCTGTCGCTAGCGCGATTTTTTTCTGTAGAAAAAAATAATCAGCAGGCTAAGGAGAGCTTGCTGTATTTTCGTCGCGGAAGAATCTTCCTCCTTCGGAGAGTACACTTCGTTAGGGGACTACAGCAAGCTCTATATTAAACTTAATAGTCTTAGCTGGCTTATGCGATAGCAAGTTAATACGCAGGCTAGTAAACTACAAAAAAAAAGAGCTATTTTAGTAATCTTAGTGGTAAATAAGGCAGAGATGGGAGACTGCAATATTATACCTTAGTAGGGTGCAAATATCTCAGCTCGAGCTTCCACACCAAGATGAAGCTAAACCGATAGTGGTTATGGTTGGGTGCGGCCAATACATCCAGGTGCAACTCCTGTGGCTTCTCCCGTAAAGAGGATTCTGCCTCATTTTTTTAAGGCGCAAGCTTAAGCTTGCTGTAGACGAAGTCTCCCCTATTTCTTCGAAATTAGTCCTTCGGAGGGAGGGATATTAAAAGGACTAGTAGTCAAGCGGTTACGACATAGCTCTTTCAATGCTACCATCGTAGGTTCGAATCCTATCTAGTCTAAAGCGGATTGGTGTAATAGTAACACATTTGGCTCATGTCCAGAGGTTAGAGGTGCAAGTCCTTTGTCCGCGTAGGGCTATAACTTAATAGGTAAAGTGTACTGCTCATAACAGTAATTATAAGTGTTCAAGTCACTTTAGCCCTAAATCTGAGTGCTGGAATCGGTCCAAATATAACTAAAGACTCACTCCAGAAGAATGCCCCCCACTTCGTTGGGCAGACTTCTGTCGCTAGCGCGATTTTTTTCTGTAGAAAAAAATAATCAGCAGGCTAAGGAGAGAGATAATTTATTTGGAGAGGCGAAGCCTATCCAGCTCTCTCTAATATAAAAAACCCTAACACTAGATAGAGATTTGCACCGTAGTCTTAAGACAAGGCTATCCAGAAGAATGCCCCCCACTTCGTTGGGTAGACTTCTGTCGCTAGCGCGATTTTTTTCTGTAGAAAAAAATAATCAGCAGGCTAAGGAGAGCTTGCTGTATTTTCGTCGCGGAAGAATCTTCCTCCTTCGGAGAGTACGCTCCGCTAGCGAAGGCTAGTAAAGTGTATCTCAATGAGCTATATTCATTGGTGATAGACAGTTAAGAAAGACTATAGTTGTAGGAAGTAAGCAATTATAAGTTAATGGTAAACTATTCGTTTACCAAACGAATTTTGTCAGTTCGACTCTGGCTAATTGTAAAAAAAAATCCGAATGGTGAAATTGGTAAACACAACAAACTTAAAATTTGTAGGCAGAGTGCCTTGAAGGTTCAAGTCCTTTTTCGGATATTAAAGAGCTTGCTGAGTCCCTAATCCCGGAGGGATATGGACCCACCACTCCGTCGACGACGGAGTGGTGTGGCGTGCCTCACACTTCGTTAGGAGAAGTCTACCCCTAACGAAGTGTACTCGTCGAGAAGAATGCCCCCCACTTCGTTGGAATTAGGACTCAGCAAGCTCGAGCTTGCTGTAGACGAAGTCTCTCCCCTTCGGCGGAGAAGTCTACCCCCCCACTTCTAATTTCTGATCCCGCCGAAGGGGGGATATGAAATACTAATTTCTGATCCCGTAAGGGATATGAAATACATATCTCTTCGAAATTAGAAGTCTCGGGTACGCAGGCTAGTCCTGCGGAGAGACTTCGTCTACGCCGACTACGAGTTTAAGTATAACACCTTGAAAACTGCGGGTTCTCTATACGGCTTTAAACATAACCCTCAGACTATAGAACTTATACGTGCAGCTAAATTAGATAAACCTCTACCCGAAGAGGCTAAAATAAAACTGGGAGCTAATTCTCAACCTTCAGGTGGTCTATTAGTAGATAATGATAATGTTGAAACCAATGAAGTTGTGTATTTTACTTCTATAAGAAGAGCCGCAGCTTTTATTAATATGCACCCTTCTTACCTAGCTAAATGTATAGCTAAAGAAGGTTTTATAGAGGTAGTAATATTCGTTTCACTATTCCCTACCCCTACGGGGGGCATTCATACACTTCGTTAGGGAGAGACTTCGTCTACGCAAGCTCCAGCAAGCTCTATACCCGGCTACGCCGGGAATAGAGCTTGCTAGTACGCAGTACTACTCCTCGTGGAAGAATAAACTCAGAAAACTTAAGCTTTTCTGAGTTATACTCGTGTGTTCAAACCACTCCTCAGTGCGCAAGCTCTATTTGAACGGTTATAGGTTAATGGTAGACTTGTCGATTTCCACTCGATTTGTGTCAGTTCGAATCTGACTAACCGTATTCTATAGGATTTAGTATAGTATAGTAGGATTTATAATTATACATACTATAATAAAGCTATTGTATTCCACATAGCATCTACACTTCTTTTCAGTAACAGATAAGCTAGAGAAGGTATATATATACTGAGTATATAAAGCAAGCGATAAAAAAAAAATTAAAGAGGAGGAGTACGCTCCGCTACACAGAAAAAAAAAAATCGCGCTAGCGACCCCTTACTCATAGCAAGCTCTTTTTTTTCTTCAGAGCTTAGCTAGTATAAATAAGCGGGCGACTCAAACTTATTGTAAGCTTAGCCATCTAGCTTGTGCTGGATTAGCAAGTGGGCTATATCTTATAGAAAGAATTAAGAATATGAAGTTTCATGTGATGAAGAATGCGATAGTTAGAGCTATGTACGCTAATTTAGCGTGGGCGCACTCTTTGCTAGGGAACAAAGTTCCCTAGCAAAGTATAAAGATAAAAAATAAAGAGGAGTCTTTGCTAGGAACAATCTCATCCCCCTATTCCCCTAGGGGGAGAGACTTCGTCTCTCGCAAGCACGCTGATTCTTTTTATCCTAGCTACGACTAGATAAGCGACTTTAGTTTAGTACCTTAAGGAAGTACTGAAGGTAAGTAGGCTGTGTGCATAGCTCTAACTACCAAGTTCTAAAGAGCATAAAATGCTAATGTATATTATATGCGATTCGCGATTCCCTATTCCCAGAAGAATGCCTCCCTAATTCCCTAATTCCCTAATTCCCTCCGGGAATACGGGAATATGGGAATATGAGTACACTTCGTTAGGGAATAGGAGTACACTTCGTTAGGGAGTATTTCTCCGGAGGGAGCAAGCTCTTATATATTTAGCCTGTAATTATAGCGCGGTTTAATATTCTTAAGGTGATATGGGGAGTAGACCTCGTATCTCCACCTCCGGCTCCCCACCATATTGGTGGGAGCGGGAGTCTTAGTAAGTCGTAGGCTATTATTATTAACTTAACTAAATGCGACTACTAGTTTTATAAATAACAATACCTTAAAAATGAAAAAAAATATTAATCTTCTTTTAGTCCGTCTTTTCGTTAGATTCCCTTGATCTCTGCATTCTGATCCCAGCGTAGGGGGTAGACTTCGTCTCAGCAGAGATCTTCAACAATATATAAATCTTCGTACTTTTATAAATCGTCAGAAAATCAACAGGCTATCTAAAAATTCTATAGAACTTATTTCACGATATATCTTTAATATAAAATTATATCAATTTTTAGCTGTAGTTTTTATTCATGTAGCCGTTACATCTATTCAAATAGATTTGAATTTATTCTTAGAAGTGTTAAATAATCTTCCCGAAAATTTGGGATCATCCGTAGGCGTCCCAGAGCTAGCTAAAAACATTAAATTAGATAGTAATATAAATTATATCTTATGTTATAGTCATAGATCTTTATTTGGATTTAGGACTTATATATTAATGGTTTTAATATTATTTATAATATTTCCCATACTTTTTATAATGCAAAATTATATTTTTATAATTTTAAGTATATTAAGTGTAATATTAGTTAAAGCTTTAGCTCTAAATTTTTATCAAAAACATTTTCAGTTTTTTTATAGTGGCTTGCCCAGTCATAAAAAAGTAGATTTTAGAGAAAAATTAGTGCACTTTATTACACTGATAATAAATAATATAGGGAAAATTATAAAGCATTTATTTAAAATGTGAATAATATCTATTATAATAATATATATTTTTAGATATTTGCTAGCTACTATGTTATTAAATATAGATGATAATAATAGTTTTATAATAACAATATTAATACTTACTCTTCCTTTACCTATGTTTTTTTATTTGCTAAATTTTATAGTGAAATATCTGAAGAAAGAATCTATAGAGGATAAAGATTATTATTTGTATAATGATTACGTAGTAAAAAGAGTAAATCTATATAGAATAACATGTACTATAATTGTAAACTACTTAATTCAAAACTATTATAGTACAATAATTATATCTATAATAATAAAAGGGTTTATTGTTATAATTATAACATTATTCACAATTTGTATAATATACGGTATCTTGCGAATAAATAAGCCAGGATGGCGTGCCTCACACTTCGTTAGTAGACAAAGTACAATATCGTGCAGTAGGGTTGACCCTCTCTCCGATGGCGATTCTAGAGTCCGAGCTTCCCTAACGAAGTGTATCCCTCCGGGAGAGAGGGTCGGAATAAATAAGCATGAGCCTATACCACTTAAGAGCGCATTGGATCTAGCGGGGTCAGCCAGCTATATAGCGGCATTTATATCACTAACTCCATTTTTACAGGAAGCATGTAATTCAGGTTTCAGTAAGTTTTATTTTAATGAAGGTAACCAAAGATATTACGAGTGGAAAGGCATACCTTTCCGTATGCCAGGTGTAGTAAAGTGTGGACCTGAACCAACCATCAATATCATGCAGGTGCGAAAAACAGAAATAGCCCTGGCGAAAGCGGCTGAAGAAGCTCGAAACCTACATAAAGTACCCGATACGGACGTGGGTATATATTATCGAAATCTAGATGCAGCCATAGAGAAAGAGGCTGCTCAAAACCTAAATAAAGAAGCCGTGGCGAAAGAGGGTGGGGCTTCTTTATCTAGATATTATCGAAATATAGATGAAACCATAAAGAAAAAGGCTGATTATGTACCTGTTACTGAATCTGTTCGACAAGGGCTAATAAAAGAATATAAAGATAAATTAAATAATTCTCCTATCGTAAATATTACGTGAAAACTTAAATATAATGAAGGTATTCAAAGATCGCAAGCTAATTTCACAGTAAAACCAATAAATTATTTTTATAATACTAAATTTTATGGGGCGGTTTCTTTGGTTTTAAAAGGGAGATTATTAATAGTTAATATAATTAGACATGACTTGCCTGGTTGTGTCTTTATGCCTACTTATTATTTACAAAATGCAAATGTTACGGATAGTTCAGCCAAAATTAGGGATATTACAACAACATTAGAATCTAAATATGGTATAATGTTACCCCAGATAGGGATAGATAAGGTGGAGAATAGAATTAATGGTTTAATAATATTTACTCAAGCCGAATCTATAGATAATACAAGTTTATTTAGAGTATGAAGGCCTTCATCGTATTATATGGAACCCGAACTAAAAACTGTAAAGAATTATTACCAAGAAAAAAGTCAAAATAATCTTAGAATTAGAGAATTTGATACTACTGATAGTATTAAATTCTCTAAAGACTTAAAGAAGGTAGTAGGAGTACAAGGGGAAGCTATAAAAATAGCTAATAATGAAAATTTTGTAATACATGAGGACAGATTGGCAGCCCGGAAGTTAGCTTTTTTTGAAAATACCTTAGACAACGAATATAGAAAATTAGTGGAATTTTATTTAACTAAAGGTCAAAAAGCTAACCCTAAGGATTTCATGATTTGAGAAGAAGATGGTTCAGATAAATCTAGACTTAAATTTAAAGACTTAATGTATAAAGCCCGGTCAGAAACAAAATCTGCTATTCAAAAAGATGAATATCTACTAGCTCGTCCTAAAGGAAAAGAATGGGATTTAGTAAAATTCGCAGAAAGGCGAATGTCTAGAAATGACAGTAATAATGAATATATGGATAATGATTGCTATTATTTCAAAACTCGTCGTGATTATCCTATAAACCGTTTATTAATAACTAGAAACCAAAGTCATATGACTTATTTTAGTATGTATAAAGAGGGAGTTGCGGAAGGTTATAAAATCAGAAGGCAAATGCTGGGTGAATTAGATGCTAGCATAAATTTACCATTAGAAAAATCTAGAGCAGAGTTAATAAAAAAAATCGCTAGTAAATTGACTAGAAGTGAATTTACTAAATTTCAGAATATTTATGGTGTTTCTATTAATAGACTTACATTTGAATTTTTTCAGTTAAAACCCACTGATAGTAAATATTTTGGAATAAACACTACAAGTACAACATTTGCTCCAATACTAGACAGAAATACAGATTACGAACTTTATAGCATTATAGACGTTAAAAATGATAGTGTAAAATTACCTTTTGTTTTTAAACAAGGAGGTATGTCTAATATGACTATGCCTACACATGACTATAATATGTTAGATAATAGGGATGAGGTATCTATTCGTAGATGTATGGATTTTATCTATACAAATTCAGATGGAAACTTAACTTATCAATCAGATAAGGATAATTTTAGTGTTCTAGCTGGGGTCGATAAAAATTATCCGTATCAATCAGATATGGATAATTTTAGTGTTGTTAAAAAGAAAAGTGTAGGTTTTACTAAAAAAGCTGTAGACTATAAAAATAAAAACCCTAAGTCAGTTAAATATACCTTAGATGGGTTTAATAATAGATTTTTCCGTGGAAAAAGTATATCTATAGAGTTGCCCTTTGAGAGTATAAAACTCTTGGATATTATACCACATGAATATCACCAAATATCTCTGGGAGGGAAAAGAGTTAATTTTGATTATGAAGGTGAGCAAAGAGTCAAATCTTCTATACCTAATACTCTAGTTATGAAAAAAACTAGAAAACTTAACCTTGAGTTTACTCTACTAAAACAGGTTTATACTACTAAAGGAAGTAATAGTAAAATTACATTAAGGTTTACTCCAACTTGACCACCAGATCCTTCACCAAATGGGGATATAGAAATCCCTAATCTAATATTGCAAGTTGCTAACTTGAATAATGATAGTACAGATCTAAATCCACGTACTCTTGAAGCGCATTATGTTGAATACGACCTCCCCTCCAGAAGGCCAACCCCTAGTACTAATCTACCAAATGAAACACCTCTTCATCCCTCAGGGTCAAATGAAGAGGAAGAGGATATCTATGGTTATAGCGGAGATGAGGATAATAATGCTCAAAATAATCGTGAAGTAGCTTCTGCTGTGCAAGCGAGTGAGCAACCACCAACAGTAGAATCCCCTATGGAGCTACCTTTTGAAGACAGCTTTGCGGATGCGCCTTATCCATATGAGGCTGAAAGTCCAAAGGATAATGATAACAATAGTGGTTCACGCAAAGGTCGTACAGCAGTGGCTTCGGGTGACCAAGTGGTGGAGGGGGAAGAGATTGCTCTAATATCCGCAGATGATATGACCAGTGAAGGGGATTTGGCTTTTTCACCGCAATTTTTTATACCAGAGTCAACTCCAGATAGTATTTCTAGCGACAACTCTAGTCCTATTAATACGCAAGCTAACCAGGGAATGGGTGAGATCTTAGAGTCAAATCTTGTTAACCGCGATGAGCCAATGCAAGTAGATGGAGATTTGTATCGTGAAGTTATGAATAATGTGGTAGGGGAAGCCACAATGGAAACTATAAATCCTATCTTACTTCTTCCTGATCTACCAACTAGTAATCCTGAACCGGTGTCTACTGAAGATAGTCCACTGTCTACTGAAGTTAGTCCACTATCTATGATGTCAGACAGTGAATTCTTCGAGCTAGAACGTCAAATCGCGAGTCTAAAGCCTTCTTACTTAGAAGCGGATCCTGGTGAGGTAGACGGTTCTGGCCAAGATGCGGCTGACCCAGAGGCTATTATAATATCTTCAGATGATAGTTCTAGTGATTCAGGTGATTATGGTAATAATTATAGTGAGGCAAGTCCGATTACGAGCTTACCCGGGAATAGGGCTGGCCAAATGGCTGACCCAGAGGCTATTATAAGATCTTCAGATGATAGTTCTAGTGAGGGGGTACCAACGCCACCTAAGGAAACAGATTTTATAGCTAGACCGCTTAATACTCCTGTAGCGGAAGTTATTCACGATAGAACTGGAACTAGGTTATTGACTGTTGATATTCATACTATGTTAACGGTAATCGGCCCACCAAATGCACCAGAACCTCGTTTATGGAGTGTGGGAAATGCAAATTATTATCTCTCGATGGCTCCTGATTTTTTTTACGAGCATTATCCTAGGGGTACGGAGGTAATGCCTCCTAATAATTATCCGTCCCAACAAATTAATGTTTATATACCTCCGCCTAAGGATAAACTACGATGCGAATCAGATGGGCGTATTGGGGAAATTTGCATATGTCGTGCAGAATTCGCTACTGTAGTACCATTAGTAAATTACCCTAGGTCGAGTTATATAGAAGGAGCGCTATTCATGAAATCAGTTTTATCCTCAGAACCATTAGGAGATAAGGATTTGAGTGATGGTTTTAATTTGAGTGATCGTTTTAATTTTTCTTCGAATAGTTATACTAATGCTTATTTTGCACCAGAGCCAACTCCAGATACAGATAGTATATCTAGCGATAACTCTAGTCCTATAAATATGCAAGCTAACCAGGAGGAGGCTGGTAAGCCGGAGGTTACTCTAATATCTGCAGATGATATGATCAGTGAAGGAGATTTGACTTTTTCACCGCAATTTTTTATACCAGAGTCAACTCCAGATAGTATTTCTAGCGACAACTCTAGTCCTATTAATACGCAAGCTAACCAGGGAATGGGTGAGATCTTAGAGTCAAATCTTGTTAACCGTGATGAGCCAATGCAAGTAGATGGAGATTTGTATCGTGAAGTTATGAATAATGCGGTAGGGGAAGCCACAATGGAAACTATAAATCCTATCCTACTTCTTCCTGACCTACCAACTAGTAATCCTGAACCGGTGTCTACTGAAGATAGTCCACTGTCTACTGAAGATAGTCCACTGTCTATGATGTCAGACAGTGAATTCTTCGAGCTAGAACGGGAAATATCTAAGCTAGGAAAGTCTATAGGAAGAGACAAGAAAGGACAAAGTAGTTATAAGTAGGGGCGCAAGCTCTTACTGGTAGATAGCTATAGGTATTATATAAGCTATCTACCGTAGGGGACATAATTTATTTGGTAGAATGCTGACCTTGCATGTTAGAAGGCTCGGTTCGAATCCGAGTGTCTCCATATAAGCTTGTGAAGCTCAATTGGTTGAGCAGAACGTTTAAGTTGTAAGATATAATATTTAAACTTCGCTATTAGTAGAGAATTGGAGGTCTCGACTAATTCCGGCTCAATATCCCTCCGGGATTAGGGATCAGCAAGCTCTAGCTTGCTAATTTCGAAGAAATAACAAATGGTTAATAGCTACGAGTATTCCCGATTCCCTAACGAAGTGTACCCATCCTTCGGAGGGATACACTTCGTTAGGGATACACTTCGTTAGGGATACACTTCGTTAGGGAGAGCTCGCCCTAATAAAAAAGCACATGTAACTCAATCGGTAGAGTGAAATATTGAAGCTATTTTTGTTGTAAGTTCAAGTCTTACCGTGTGCATATAAAAGTGTAGCTTTAGCTTGCTAATTCTTATAGTAGGCGGAGGCTCTAGCTTCGCATGCGCCTTACTCGAACGAGAAAAAAAAATAAAGGAAGAGGCGGAGCCTATTCGTTACCGCCTTATTTTAGAGCTTGCTGATTCGTGAAACGAATATTACTATCCATATCCCTCCGGGATATGGATATGCTTGCCCGATTCGTACCACGAATACCGAAGGGATACACTTCGTTAGTGCTAATCCATATCCCTCCGGGAGAGATTTCATCTAGGCAAGCTCGATACTTCGTCTACCTGAGGGAATATGGATATGCACTACTCTTATTTTTTTTTTACTTCTCGTGCCATAAGGGACTTTAGTATAATGGTGAATGCATATGACTTTTAATCATTAAAATGTAGGTTCGAATCCTGCAAGTCCTATATTTCTAGCTAGCGAGGATAAGGTACACTTCGTTAGGGAGGGAAAAAAATACAGGCGGTAACGAAGTCCCCTCTTATATTTTCGTCGCGGAAGAATCTTCCGCGAAAATCCGCAAGCGACCCCTCCCAGCCTACGCCTACTCGTATAGCAGTAGACTTCGTCTCTCCGCAGGAGCAAGCTCCCCCTAACGAAGTGTGAGGCACGCCACCCATCCTTCGGAGAGAGAGCTTGCCCTAGATGAAGTCTCGAGCTTGCGTAGTCCTTACACTTCGTTAGGAGTACGCTCCGCTAAAAAAAGAAATAAATTTCTTTTTTTTTTACTCCGGTAGTCCCCTAACGAAGTGTACTCGTCAAGAAGAATGCCCCCACTTCGTTGGGATTAGGAGAAGTCTCGAGCTAGCTGAGTCCTAATCCCGACGGGGATATGGATTACACAATTAAAAGCAGGCATGTCGGAATGGAAGACGAAGTCGTTTTAGGTGCGACGGGTATTATTACCATAGAGGTTCAAGTCCTCTTGCCTGTACATTAATAATTATTTAGCCTACTCCCTAGTTTAATTACGAGCTTTAGCTTGCTGAGTCCGAAGGACTATAGCGATAAAAAAAAAAAAGCAAAGTTCGAGGCTTCGCCTATCCGATATTCGTGGAACGAATCGCGCAATATTTTTTTTCTTCGAGCTTACTAGTACTAATCCGGCTCCGCCGGATATGTACTATAAAAAAAAAAAATCCCGCAAGCTCTGGTGGCGTGCCTCACACTTCGTTAGGAAGAGCTCGCTGATGAGGCGAAGCCTACTCCGGACTATTGAATAGGGGAGGGGCTATCTTGCCTCCTATATCTATATCCTGTCGATTAATGGGTAGATCATAAATTTTTGGTATTTACAGTCGGTGTTCGAATCACCGCAGGATAATTTTATCTTAATATTAGTAGCGAAGCGCGAAGCGCGAAGCGCGAAGCATATCCTTCGAGTTTTTTTTTATCTAATCCCAACGAAGTGGGGATATTCGACGAGCCCCCTAACGAAGTGTGAGGGACGCCACCCATCCTTCGGAGGGAGAGTAGGCTGATTCCTTAGCTCGCGGATTTTTTCCTGTATTTCATATCCCTTACGGGATCAGAAATTAGTGGCTGGCTGGCGTGCCTCTTCGAAGAAATATGCCCTGATCCCGTAGGGATAAGCACAGAAAAAAATATCCCAGAGGGGGCATTGTTCTGGAATAGGGGGAGCTTGCGTAGTGCTTACACTTCGTTAGGAGTACGCTCCGCTAAAAAAAGAAATAAATTTCTTTTTTTTTACTCCGGGAGTATTTCATAGCAAGCTCCTGCTAACTAAAGCAACTAAAGCTAGATTTATTAAGGTAGACATAACTCAATCGGTAGAGTGGTTATTTGTGGTGTAACTTGTTCTCGGTTCGATCCCGAGTGTTTACCCTAGGAGCTGTCTCTATCCATATAGCCAGCATATATAAGCTAAAGCTAGAATTAGTGCGCTAGCTTGCCCTCTTTGTTCAGGGGAACGAAATTCCTTCTATAGTAGGCTAAAGCTTTAGCTTGCGAGAGTAAGAAAGTTCGAGGCTTCGCCTATCCGACCCCCTGAATCAGTAGCCTTCGCCTAGCCTTCGCCTAGCCTTCGCCTAGCCTTCGCTAGCGGAGCGTACTCTCCAGAAGAATGCCACCAAAGGGGGCATTCTTCTAGGAGGAAGATTCTTCCATATTTCTTCGAAATTAGTATGCTCCGCTAGAAAATACAGCAATAAAAAAAAAAATAAAGAACTTTATAGAGCTTGCTGAGTCCGAAGGACGTAGTCCTTCGGAGAAAAAAAAAAGAAATAAATTTCGAATAAATATGGAGAAGTCTATGTATTTATTAGGCGGAGGTTACTGCTCTCGTTCCCTCTTCGAACCATAACCTCCTCTTACTCGCAAGCTCGTAGTAATATGCTATTAAGCAAGCCTAAGTAGTTTAAATGGTTAAAACTCTAATTTCATACGTTAGTAATGAGAATTCGATTTTCTCCTAAGGCTCGCCGTGAGGCCATGGTTAAGTCTAATTAACTAGCAAAACACTTAAAAAAAAAATGATTATATTATCAATAATACTAGTTTTACTTTCAAACGCCGTCAATATAAGACGAGATATATCGATACTATTTAATAGGATAGCGATATTAATATTAATTTATTGTATTTTACATGATATCTCTTCTTTAGCTGTTGTAACTAAAGGAGTCGGTTTACATGGTGGTTTATTACTTATGACAAATATCACACAAATATTCCATATTTTTATCTTTTTAGTTAGTATATTAATATTACAATTAACTAGTTTTTACCCTAGAAAAGTATGAGTGTCAGAATATTCTTCTTTAAAAGATTTATTGTTATATAAATTTATTTATTATAACACAAAAATAATAAATAAAATGGGAGAACATTTTAAAATTATTGAATATCCTAAACAACAACAACCTGGGAAGTTGTTTCAATTATTAAGGGATAAACTGTCAAATTCCGGGGAAGCCCTAAAGCTTTTGATACCAAATCTGGTTGAATTATACCGTGGTGGATGAACTAATTACTCATGTATGGTAACAAGTCAAAAGATTCTTGAAAAAGGAATGGGTAATCGCGGATCTAAGTCAACAGTATTTGTGCGCAAGCTATATACTGTTGTAAAAGAGCAACGAGTAGACGGCAGTTGTAATGGGTTAGTAATTAATCCATTGTTAAGGTGTACTCTAAGAGGATTCGAAAGAATATCCTGATATGGAATCCCATCTAATCAAATTCTAATCAAACGCTATTATACAACTAATGATTCAAATACTAATATTGAATCAGAAATATCTACTATTAATAAAGAGAGTTTTAAATTAAATCCTTGATTTATAACAGGATTTACAGACGGAGATGGTTCATTCACTATTTCTACCTCTAAAAAGAAATCAGGTACAGGTTGAAAAATTCATCCTACATTTACTATTGGGTTGGATATAAAAGATTTAGACATTCTAATTCAATTTAAAGCTTACTTTAATGCTGGTAAAATCTACAAAAGTAAAAGAGGAATAATCTATTATACAATAGGTTCAACTAAAGATTTACTAAAACATGTTTTACCTCATTTTGATAAGTATCCTTTATCATCTCTTAAGTTGAAGGACTACTTAGTATTTAAGAGAATACTTCTTCTTATGCAGAAAGGGGAACATCAATCTTTATCTGGTTTGTTCAAAATCTTCTCTGAAAGAGCTAATTTAAATAAGGGATTACCTAAGGTCGTAGAAGAAGAATATCCTGATTTAAAACCTGCAGTGATTCCAGAACTTAAAATAGCCCCTACGATAAACCCTGACTGATTAGCTGGATTTATAACAGCTGAAGCATCTTTCTTTATTTCTATCTATCCAAGTAAAGATAGAAAAGTAGGATATGCAGTGAGTCTAGTATTTAGTTTAAGTCAACATGCTAAAGATTTAGATTTACTAAAAAGAATTGCGGATTCTTTAGAGTGTGGAATAGTAAGAAAACATAAATCTCGTGAAGCAGTCGAATTAGTTATTACTAAGTCAGAGGACATAAATCAAAAATTGACACCTCTTTTATCTAAACATACTCTATCAGGAGTAAAGTTATTAGATTTCGATAGATTTAAAAAAGCCTCTATTTTAATAAATAGTAAAGCACATTTAACATCTGAAGGTATTAAATTAATAAAAGATATTAAAGATACAATGTATAATAGAGGACTGTAGATTATCTTATTAATTTCACTAGGTTATGGGTACTGGCTATAATCTGTACCCTGACGGTGGGTTTAAGATAATCGATTAGAATTTGTATGATAAATCCATAATTATTGTTAATTATACTATTTGTAATTACAGGTGCAGTATTATTAATGTCAACTAATGATTTAGTATCTATTTTCCTGGCTATAGAATTACAAAGTTATGGTCTTTATATATTAAGTACTATATATAGAAATTCAGAACTATCTACTACAGGAGGTTTAATATACTTTTTATTAGGAGGATTAAGCTCATGTTTTATCTTATTAGGAACTAGTTTATTATATGCTAATTCAGGTACTACTAACTTAGATGGTTTATATATCATAACTAGTATAAGTGATCTTTCTACAAATTTATGATATACACCTTATTATATTAATCTTTCTTTAGTAATATTTACAATAGGATTCTTATTTAAAGTAAGTGCAGCACCATTCCATTTCTGATCACCTGAAAAAGGACTTAGGGAATCCTTATCAACATACGTTGGGTGTAAACTATCAAATTCCAGGGAACCCCTAAAGCTTCTGGTACTAAGCCATACATGAAAATGTATGAGTGGCTGAATTAACTACTCAGGTATAGTAACAAGCCAGAAGATGAGTGAAAACAAAATGGGCAATCGTGGATCTAAGTCAGTAATACATGAGACTAAACAGTCATGTATTATTGTAAAAGAGCAACGAGTAAATGGTAGTTGATGCGGTATTAATATACCGCATTTAAGATATACTCTACTGGGCTTCGGCAGAAGTTATCAAGTTAAAACCCTTTCTAACCAAATTATTCAAAGACAATTTTATTCTTCGGAGTCTAACCTAGATAATAGCCAACTGCGTCAGGATCCTTGATTTATATCGGGATTCTCTGACGCAGAAGGATGCTTTATGGTTCTAGTACGTAAATCACCAAAAAGCAAACTAGGATGACAAATAGAGGCTAATTTCACAATTAATCTTCATGTAAGAGACCTAGATCTTTTAAAACTTATTCAAACCTACTTTGGAGTTGGAAGAATAGGTAAAGAAAGAAATGGTTGTCGTGATTTTACAATAGGTTCTTTAGATCAAATAATAACCAAAGTAATACCTCATTTTGATAAATATCCTTTAAAAACTAATAAATATTCTGATTATTTATTATTTAAACAAGTTGTTATGATGATGCAACGTGGGGAACATTTAACAGCTGAAGGTTTACAAAAAATAATAGGTATTAGAGCTTCTTTAAATAGAGGATTAACCCCTTTACTATTAGAAGCCTTCCCTAATACTGTTGCTTTAGTAAGACCATTATTACCACCACTTAAAAATGTCAAATTAGATCCTCAATGAGTAGCTGGTTTTACGAGTGGTGATGGTTGTTTTAAAGTTAGTATTAGAGAATCTAAATTACATAAAAGAGGAAGTCGTGTAGTATTACTTTTTGTAGTAACTCAACACATTAGAGATGAATTATTATTGAAAAGTTTAGTAGATTTCTTTGGGTGTGGTCAAACTTATTCTTATAAAGATTATATTGAGTTTAGATGTCAATCATTCAAAGATAATTATGAAAAGATTTTACCTTTTTTCGATAAATACCCTATCGTTGGCGTTAAATCTAAGGATTTCAAAGATTGAGCTAAAGTAGCTAAAATGATACAAACAAAAGTTCATTTAACTAACGAAGGTTTCGATCAGATTCGCCAAATAAGAACAGGAATGAATAAAGGTAGATATCTAAAATAGACTACTCTGGTTCATGCAGTATTTTTTTTTTCTTAATATCCCTACGGGATCAGCAGGCTCTAAAATTACGAGCTTGCTAGTGCTCCTGCCTACCGAAGGCAGGATGGAAGCACTACCCGATTATATAAAGTTGTTCTTTTCTTTAATTTGGACGATAAATTTTACAGTCGTCATGTGGACGTATATGACGCTATACCTACAATAGTAACAACATTCGTGGCTATAATAGCCAAAATTTCTATATTTATATTATTATTACAATTAGTGTATTATACTAACAGTAGTTTTTCAGAAATGAGTTGAACATTTATTTTACTAATAAGTTCACTATTCTCATTAATAATAGGAACTGTGGTAGGTTTAACTCAATTTAGAATTAAAAGATTATTTGCTTATAGTACTATATCTCACGTAGGATTTATACTTTTAGCATTAGGTATATCTAGTGTTGAATCTACTCAAGCATTTATATTCTATTTAACACAATATTCTATAAGTAATTTAAATGCATTTGTTATATTAATAGCTATAGGGTTCTCTTTATATTGTTATATAAGTGAAAACAAAGAACATGAAGAATTAATGGACAAAAACAATTCACCTATACAATTAGTAACTCAACTGAAAGGATATTTTTATATAAATCCTTTCTTAGCTATAAGTTTAGCTATTACTATCTTTTCATTTGTAGGAGTTCCTCCTTTAATAGGATTCTTTGGAAAACAAATGGTGTTAAGTGCAGCCTTAGATAAAGGTCTTATCTTCTTATCTTTAATCGCAATATTAACTAGTGTAATAGGAGGAGTTTATTATTTAGGTATAGTAAAAGAAATGTTCTTTAGTTTACCTGAATATAAAATAAATCCATTATTAGAAACTCTTACCTTAAGAGGTAATGTTGTAGATGATAATCAAAAAATAATTAAACAATTAAAGTTTAACTATAAAAATATAGCTATATCAAGTCCGATTTCTTTTGTAATTTCTATAATTACACTTGTTATTCTATTATTTTTATTTATGAACAAAGAATGACTAAGCATGGGTAAATAAAAAAAATACCATTCTCTGTAATGAATAAATTAAAAAGAATAACTTTATTATTATTCCGAATTAGGAATACTTCAACGCGGGGGCTCAGACTAATCCTCTTGAAGTAAAACAGTGCCGCCTTATAGGAAGTGATTACAGCTTCTGAATAAGATTCGTTACCTAAGCTAGTCCTTAGTATTCAAATAATTAATAAATAATCATGAAAAAATTACAAATTTAACGAGCTCGCCGTTTTAAGAATAAACTTAGATAAACTAAGATTTTTTTCTACACATACCGTTAGAAGTAGACAAGCTGTAAACATAGAACATATCAATAATTATATTTCAAATATTAATAACAATGACGACGAAGTCGTACCAATAAATCCTTGATTTGTTACAGGATTTACGGACGCTGAAGGTTCTTTTATGATCCATTTAGAAAAGAATAAGGATAAATGGAGAGTAAGACCTACATTCCAAATTAAGTTAGATATAAGAGATTTATCTTTATTGGAAGAAATAAAAATATATTTTAATAATACAGGTTCAATCAATACTTCTAACAAGGAATGTGTATACAAAGTAAGATCTTTAAAGGATATATCTATAATAATATCTCATTTTGATAAGTATAATTTAATTACACAAAAAAAAGCTGACTTTGAGTTATTCAAACTAATAATTAATAAATTAAATAGCCAGGAGCATTTAAGTTATGAAGTAGGCGCCACAGTTTTACAAGAAATTATTAGTATTCGTGCTTCAATGAACTTAGGTTTATCATCATCAGTTAAAGAAGATTTTCCACATATTATACCGGCAATAAGACCTTTAATTGAAAATATGGTAATACCTCATCCTGAGTGGATGGCCGGATTTGTATCTGGAGAGGGTTCTTTTTCTGTGTATACTACATCAGATGATAAATATGTGTCATTGAGTTTTAGAGTTTCTCAGCATAATAAAGATAAACAACTATTGAAATCTTTCGTAGATTTTTTTTGTTGTGGAGGGTTTAATTACCATAATAAAGGTAATAAGGCTGTAATTTTTGTTACTAGAAAATTTGAAGATATTAATGATAAGATTATTCCATTATTTAACGAATATAAAATTAAAGGTGTTAAATATAAAGATTTTAAAGACTGATCCTTAGTAGCTAAAATGATAGAATCAAAAAGTCATTTAACTACGAATGGATATAAAGAAATATGTAAAATAAAAGAAAATATGTAGGCTTCGCCTCATCATATAGAAAGAGTTCTGTAAATTAAAATTTGTCCTAGCTTTGCTAGAAAATATGAATTGCCCCCTTGATAATACATTATGTATTGCATTGAAAATTGGATAAATTGCAAGAAGATTTATTAGTATAACCAGCTAATTAAATATTTGCAGCGAAGTTTAGTTTAATTAAAACTAAAACCGTTCAACGACTAATTTACCCTATTTTTTGATTATTAGAGCTCTAGTGCATATTTCGGCTGAGCCGAAATATGCACTAGCCTTAATTATAAAAAAATCGTAAAATAAAATCCAATATTACTTTAAGTAAGTAATAATGACATAGTCTGAACAATATAGAAATATATTGAAATATTAATAAGTCGGGACGATAGCTTCGCCCCTTCTTATTAATAATTAACAATCTTGACCATATTGGTACAAATTTTATTTAATAATTAAATGAGTAGTGTAACTTTTCTTTTTGTTTTTGTTACTATTTTAACAATAGTTTTTTTACTTCTTAATTTCATACTTGCCCCTCATAACCCTTATCAAGAAAAATATAGTATTTTTGAATGTGGTTTTCATAGTTTCCTTGGTCAAAATAGAACTCAATTCGGTGTTAAATTCTTCATATTTGCATTAGTTTATCTTCTTCTAGATTTAGAAATATTAGTAATATATCCATATGGTATAAGCGTTTATGAAAATGGTATTTATGGATTAATAGTAGTGCTAATTTTTATTGGTATAATTACAGCAGGATTTGTATTTGAATTAGGTAAAAATGCATTGAAAATAGATAGTAGACAATCCAATAATTATTTTTATAAATCAAAAAAATTTATTAATATGTTTACTGAACATAAGTAGTATTCCAGTAGACGGCTATCCGACCGAGCTTGCGAGCTTGCCCCTTCGTGAAACGAGTAGTCCTCCTTAGCCTGCGTACCCGAGACTTCGTCTGTATTTCATATCCCTTACGGGATCAGAAATTAGACGAAGTGGGTCCGCCTGGGATACGACGAGTACACTTCGTTAGGGGACTATTAAAAAGTATAAAAGTATGAAAGCGTGAACGGGGTATAGGCGAAGCCTCGAACTTTGTTCCAGGCGCAAGCTTCGCTAGAGAAAAAAAAAAAATACCCACACGCACACTTGTTAAACTATTACATATACTAACCTCCACCCTAATAGCCTCCTTAATATATTAATTTGTGAAGTTTAATAGTGAGCGCGATCGATATCACCTACATTTCATTAGGGAATCAGGAGGCTCTAGCCCCGGGGGGGGCAACTCGATATAAACTTCTAACAGGACGATAGTAGCTTCGCTAGGGAAAAATAATAAGAGTAGTAGGCATATTTCTCCGAAATCATGAGTCCGAAGGACTACTACTGCCTATTCTTATTTTTTTTTACGAGTATTTCCTCCGAAGGATGGAAATCGCGCCGAAGGGGTCGCTATTTAAGGATACTTAATAGTCCGGTCCATTAAGAGTTATTTTAAAAATAAACTAAAACCTTTTACTATGTATATCAATAGACCCCGATGTTAGATTTAGTAACCATTATGGTTGAAGCCTCAAAGCTTATTGGAGCCGGTTTAGCAACTATAGGTCTAGCGGGGGCTGGAGTAGGAATAGGTGTAGTGTTTGGGTGTCTAATTATAGGTGTGGCTAGAAATCCTTCTTTAAAAAATCAATTATTTTCATACTCTATATTAGGGTTTGCTTTCTCAGAAGCAACTGCGTAGAGGCAAATAGCGCAGTATAAAGAGGGTGAATTGCAAAGAGGACATAATATTTATTATGTAAATTTGCAGCGAAGTTTAATATAATACAATAATATATATTAAAACCGTTCAACGACTAGTAGATGAGTAAAGTATTAACAATAATTCTACGATCAGCGCCCTCATATTTTATATCTTAAAATATAAGACATAGTCTAGATAAGAGAGAAATCTCTTAATATTTAAAGTATATATGGCTTTTTATTTAATCTTAAAATTCAATTTTATATGTAGAAAAATCTCGACTAAAATTAATAACACCACATTTAATTCGCCAAGTAGTCAAAATCCTATTAAAACGTATTATGACCCTTTAAATGAAAGAGAAATAATACGTAAAGATAATAATGGGAAAATCGGGGTATATGTTTGACAAAATAAAATCAATAACAAAATGTATGTAGGTAGTGGTGATCCTTTATATTTAAGATTAAGTGATTATTATCAACTTTGATATCTTAAACATAAAGATAATCTTTATATAGTTAGATCTCTAAATAAGTATTCTATGAGTAGTTTTATATTACATATTATGGAGTATAGTGATTCAGATAATGTTATTAAATGTGAACAAAAATGAATCGATATTTTAAAACCTGAATATAATTTAACACCTTTAGCGGGTAGTACTAAAGGATTTAAACATAGTTTAGAGGCTAAAGATAAAATGAGAATAGCTGCTACAGGTAGAAAGCATACAGATGAAGTTAAAGATCTTATGAGTAAAAATCGTCAAGGTTTAAACAATAGTTTTTATAATAAAACACATACACCCGAGACTATAGAGAAATTAAGAAATATAGCTCAAAATAGAACTCATCTTCCTGTTAAAGGGTTAGATGTAGAAATAACAGATATTGAAACTAAAATTACTACTACTTATAGTAGTGTAAGAGAAGCAGCTAGTTACTTAAACTCGGATATTAAAACATTATTAAGAAGAGAAAAATCTCAGTTAATAAAAGGTACCAATAAGCCATATAAAAATAAATATATTATTACCATAATAAGAGGTAATAATTAAAAAAAAAAAGTATTTGCTTTAATGATGGCTTTATTATTATTATATGTTGTATAATAATATTTTTATAGCGGAGCGTGTGTATTTTTTTTCGAGCTTACTAGTACTAATACCCTAATTCCCTAACGAAGTGTATCCCTACACTTCGTTAGGGAATAGGATACACTTCGTTAGGAATACACAAATTCAGAAGGCTAAAGAGGAAAAAAAATTTATTTAGTCTTAGCTAGCTTGGACTAATTATTTTACCCTTCCCCCTCGTGGGGGGGGGTGAGCTCTCGTTCACGAGAGCTTACTCCTCCCCCCCTTCCCCCCTCGTGGGGGGGGGGGGGGGGGGGGGGGGGGGGGGGTGAGCTCTCGTCCACGAGAGCTCCTCCCCCCCCCCTCTTAGGGTTTTATATTTCTAGCTATAGCGAGGAGCTTCGTTCCTCGCTGTAGCTATATAAAGCTAAAAGCTAAAGCTAGCTATATAACAGGCGGCAATTCTATTATACTTATACTACAGCAACTGCTGTACCTTTGCATGGCTGGCTGTATATAGCCAGCAGCTGCTATATAACTAATTACAAGTATTGCTTATATAAGCAGCAGGTCGGCTATAAGCTGTATATATAGATATATAATTAGAAATTTTATATTAAAAATTTATATATGAAACATTTATTTAATACATTTATTAATTTTGATGCACCTATGCCTTGAGGTATATATTTCCAAGACAGTGCGACACCTCAAATGGAGGGATTAGTGGAACTTCATGATAATATCATGTACTATTTAGTTTTAATTTTATTTGCTGTAGGATGAATATTATTTTCTATAATGAAAAATTTTGCATCAACTAAAACACAAATATCACATAAATACTTAAATCACGGTAGAGATGTGCCGACTCAAAAGTGTTTTAAGTTTAACTCCATATATAAATTTTTTTATAATCACCGGTCTTACAGTACAACATCCTCTTCCCCTATTAGTAGCGTAAAGTTTTACGAAGATGCTTTTTCAATGAGAAAGTTAATTATTAAGGATAATAAAGATAAATCAGGAATTTATAAATGAACCAATAAAATAACGAATGATATATACATTGGACAATCTATAAGTTTAGCTAAAAGATTTATTAGATATTTTAACCTTAGTTATTTAAAAAATAGAGAAACTCTTGTAATAAGTAGAGCTTTAATTAAATATGGGTATTCTAATTTTTCACTTGAGATATTAGAATATTGCGATATAGCTAATTTAACAGAAAGAGAACAATACTACATGGATAAATTAAATCCAAGATATAATACTTTAAAAATAGCTGGTTCTTCATCGGGCCATAAGCTTAGTGAAGAGACTAAGACAAAAATTAGTGGCGCAAGCTCTTCTTTAAAAGGAGTCTATATTCAAGAAAAATCAGCTTTATATGGCCGTACTCATACAGAAGAAACTAAAGCTCTTATGTCTTCAAACAATTCTAATGAAAATAACCCATTATTTGGTAAAACTCATTCGTTAGAAACTAAAGAGTTAATGGGACAAAAGGCTTTAGGTAGAAAGCATTCTGAAGAAACTCTATTAAAAATGAGTACTAGTAGAGGTCATCTTGTCTATATACATGAAAAATGTGATTCAGAAGGATTTAAATTAATAGGTAGTTTTGTTTCAATCAGAAAAGCAGCTAAATTTTTAGATATTAGTGCTAATACTGTAAGACTTTATATAAATTCAGGTGAAATATTTAAAGATAGATATAAATTTACTGGAGAGCGTTAAACTTAAAAAAACTATGAGTAAAATTTCACTATATGCTGGAAACTTCTAAAGCCTTTAGGTACTATAAAGATGACGAAGATATGCTTTATCAGTGATAACCCTAAAGGATGTACAATGGACTATCAGCAGGAAACCACCAAATATAGATAGAGCGAGCTTGTTATGAAAGACCGCCCTATATTTCAGTAGGATCCTTAGAGACTAAACGTGGAAACCTTATATAAATATAAGGTAAGATATAGTCCAGTTAAGTATGAAAGTACTTAAGAATCGACATTAATCGAATTAATATGAACTATCACTCCTGCAGTTATATTAATATTAATAGCTTTCCCTTCTTTCAAATTATTATATTTAATGGATGAAGTTAATGACCCTTCTATGACTATTTTAGCTGAGGGGCACCAATGATATTGATCATATCAGTACCCAGATTTCATAGATTCAAATGAAGAATTTATAGAATTTGATTCTTATATAGTACCAGATTCTGATTTAGAAGATGGAGGATTAAGAATGTTAGAGGTTGATAACAGAGTAATAGTTCCTGAATTAACACATATAAGATTTGTAATAACATCTGGTGATGTTATTCATTCTTTTGCTTGTCCATCTTTAGGTATAAAATGTGATGCTTACCCAGGTAGATTAAACCAAGTATCAGTTTTCATAAATAGAGAAGGAGTATTCTATGGTCTTTAATACATGGCCAAAACTGTAGTGAACCTATGGTTATAAATCATCAAATTGCGGGAACACCCTAAAGAAATCTTAACCAAGTAAGTATGGTAACATAACTTATGGCACAGGTAATGACTCGTGGTACGGTAAAATCAAGATTTATTATTCAATGGGCAATCCGCAGCCAAGTACCAATTGTAGAAGTAAGCTTTTATTCGGTATGCAGTTCATCGACTAGATGGTGGTTGGTATTATTAGTATTAATAATGCTTAAGATATAGTCAGACCCTACCCGAAAGGGTACAGAAAAGTATGAGTCTTTTACCGTATTTTTTGTTAATTAGATATAATAGAGGTTATTATATTTAGGGACCCTACAATAGTTTGCTAAACTTATTTTTAATGTAAGCGCTTAAAGGTGATATAAATCACTTATTTTCCATAAACTGTTGTAACATTGCATGGTACAACTAGTAGAAGTGTTTTTAATAATCACTTGTTATCTGATAAGCGTATAGGACTAAGTACTATAGCAGCTTTACCTTTAACAAGACATTTTAGTTCAATCAGATCTTTAGTCAATAATTCTGAAGCTTTAGCTTCAGATCATATTAATAGTGGAAAACCTACTACTTTATCCGTAATTAATAAAGTATTACTCAATCAAAATTTAGTAGTTACTGACTCTAAATTAAAAGAATTATTAAAAGTTGAAGGTGTAGAAATAGAACTTCCTATATCTACACCGAAGGGTAAGGAGCTTTTAGCTGAATTAACAGGTAAATCTAAGTATAAAGGTTTCTCTGGTGTATATATGTTTATACATAAAAATACAGGTGATAAATATGTAGGTTCATCCAACCTACTAAGACGTAGAATGGACTACTATTTTAACGGAGATTATCCTTTAGCAGGTAAATTTTTACCTTTACTATATAAAGAAGGACTAGAAGCTTTTAAATTAAGAATATTTAAGTTAGATAGTAATAAATTTAGCAGTCAAGACGCTTTAATATTAGAACAATTTTATTTATTAGATAAAGAATTTAACCTAAATACATTAAGAGTTGTTAACGCTGGATCTTCAAAAGGTGATCCTGTATATGTTTATGATCTAACTTGCAGTATTCTTTATTATTACGCTAAATCTAGAATTGAATTAAAAAGAGTATTAAATATACACACTGAAACTAGTAAAAAGTATGTAGATTCTAAATTACCTTATCTTAATAAGTTCTTATTATTAAGCTATCCTATACCTACAGCTTTAACTAGCGATATTTCTTTAGAAGAATTATTAGGTATAATGCAAGATGAAAGAAAAGATACTTATAAGTTAGGTACTCGTACAAGTATTCCAGTAGAATTAGAGATTAAAGAAGGAAATACATTTGTGAGCGAAGCTTCCAAAGGTCATACTTTAAAATTTGATTCTTTAACTTCTTGTATGGAATATTTAAGAGGATTAGGATTAATAATTAAAAGAGACACTCTAACTAAATACATAAAAATTGAAAAAGTGTTTCATAATTTCTTATGTAAATACTCTGATAAAACTTTACCTAAAAACTTTGACGAAATAGGATTAATAATTGATGAATATAAAAAGTTAAAAGTAGATACAGATTCATTAATAATTAATAGAAAAAATAAACCTATATTAGTTAAAGGAGGCGCGAAGCTCCATATGGATAAAGAATTTGACAGTATAACTGAGGCAATTAAACACTTTGATAATTTAAACATAAAATTAGATAGCAAAACTTTATATCTTCGTTTAAAAGACGGAAAAATATATAAAGATTATTATTTTACTTATAAATAATGATAAGTTCAATATAATCTTTACTAACATTAAAAAATTAGTAGGGAATCGCAATGTTCAGAAATATGTGGAATTCTTCACAGTTCAATGCCTATAGTTATAGAATCTGTAAATATAGATAAATTTGTGCATTGACTATATTCAGTTTAATAGTGCGAGTGTCGCAAACGGCGAACTAGTATTGCCCTATTCCCTATTCCCGGCTACGCCGGGAATAAGCAAGCTCTAAAATAAAGTTCTTTATTTTTTTTGATTGCTGGATTTTAGAGCCTGCTGATTCCCGCCTTCGGCGGGAATAAGTATTGCGCCGACCTATACCAGGCGCAAGCTCGAAAAAAATATCCGTAGGAATAGTCTACGCGCAAGCTTTTCGCTATGGAGAAGGGCTAGCTTCGCTAGAGAATACGTGGCCCCTTCTTTATTTTTTTTTTTTATTTATCGCTAGCTGAAGCTTCTCTGCTCCTACGGAGAGCTTGCTTATTCGTGAAACGAATATTCGGAGAAAATTAGCAAGCGACCCCGTGCTTAAATTTGGAGGAGCTAGCCGATTTCTTCAAAACCGGCAAGCTAGCGCTACTTATTAAAAAAAAGGGATATTAGTTTAATGGTAGAACAAGATGGTACGGTCATCTTGATTGTAGTTCAAGTCTACAATATCCTTAGTATAGTTATAGGTAATTTGGAGGCGCATATTTAAGTGTAGCATATTCCCGAGCTCGCTAGTGCTAATTTCGAAGAAATATGCACTACTCCCTATTCGAGGGGTATTTTTTTTTTTTTCTTCGACATAGGCGCAAGCGACCCCTTACTCGGGGAAAAAAATCGCGCAAGCATATCCATATCCCTCCGGGTACGCAGGCTAAGGGTAGCGCTAACTCTAGCAATAAAAAAAAATAAATAGAGAGCTTGCTATGAAATACACCACGCTACTTATTTTAAATCAAAAGGATATTAGTTTAATGGTAAAACTAGATGTTTCGGCCATCTTGATTGCAGTTCAAGTCTGCAATATCCTTAGTACAATTATAGGTAATTTTGTTTATCAATAGTTATACTTATAATTATGGGTTTGCTGTACATAGCTTGCGTATATATACTAGCTTACTATAGTGAGGCTAATAAAGGCGGGCGAGCAAAGGTGCGGCTGATTAGGGGGGGGGGAGGCTAGCCATATTTCTTCGAATATTCGTTTCACGAATCAGCCAGCTCGCCTAGAACGAAGTCCCTTGAAAAAAAAAAATAGGTTTTTTTTACTATCCGCCCCCTGCTACTCGCACGCAGACTAGGTAAAGATCATAATTATAGGTGGGGCGGCTGCTTTATAGTAAGCTAGCCCACCACCGAACAATTAGTAGTTTTAGATAAAATATGAATTTAACTTTAGTACTTTTTTTAATAGGAATCTTAGGGTTTGTATTTAATAGAAAAAATATAATATTAATGCTTATTTCTATAGAAATAATGCTATTATCTATAACATCCCTAATATTGGTAAGTTCTGTTAATATCGAAGATATAATAGGACAAACGTATGCCATTTACATTATTGTTGTTGCTGGTGCAGAATCTGCTATCGGTTTAGCTATTTTAGTAGCTTTTTATAGACTTTCGTCTCTTAAATTTAACCATCTATCCTTTAGTTATGCAAAAGCCAGTAAATTACCTGCTGTAAACTTAATAAAATGGCTAGCGCAGCCAGCAGCTCCATCTGTAGGAATAAGAAATTATTCTACAGTATGTTCTTCTAATTGTAAAAATAATTCAATTGACCCTTGATTCATTACTGGGCTTTTTGATGCTGAAAGTTCTTTTGTAGTTACTATTTTAAAAAATCCTAGATACAAAACAGGATGAAATGTTCAAGCAAGATGAGGCTTCGCCTACCAAATAAAAATGCATGAAAGAGATAGAGATTTAATGACTCAAATTCAAAAATTCTTTGGAGGTATAGGGTATATATCAAACCCTAATAAAAATACTACTGTAGAATTTAGAGTTAGTACTATGAACGATCTAGTTAATGTAATTATACCTCATTTTGATAAAGAGCTAGCGCCACCACTGTTAACTAAAAAATACTCTGACTATGTGTTATTTAAAAATATTCTTAAATTAATGTTAGAAAAAAACCTTAGTACTTTAGAGGGAATACAAAAAATAGTTAATATTAAAGCATCTATGAGTTTAGGTTTATCTGATGTACTGAAAGGTGCTTTCCCTGAAACTATGCCAATAGTAAAAGAGGGGGCGAATTATATCAAGGATATCCCTCAAGAATGAATGGCTGGGTTTTCAACAGGAGGTGCGTAGCTCCAAATTTCTTTATTACTATTCAAAATTCTAAAACTAAGAGTGGTATAGCTGCCTCATTACGTTTTTCTATAGCTCAAGATTCTAGAGATTTATCTTTATTAGAAAGCTTTGAAAATTTCTTTGGTTGTGGGTATGTGGCTAAATATCAAAATCGTGCAGTTTGTGAATTTATCGTTACAAAAATTGATCATATAGTTAATAATATAATTCCTTTTTTTGATGAACATAGTATAAGAGGGTCAAAATATCCAGACTTCTTAAACTTTAAAAGTGCTGCTTTAATTATTAAAACCCCAGAGCATTTAATCCTACGGGAGCAGGCTAGAAGAAGGATTAAAACAAATTTTACAATTAAGAAATAAAACTACAGTGCAGGTTAATACTGAAACTAAAAATAATCATGGGCATTATTAGGGCCCCAGAGAAATTAGTACGCTCCGCTAAAAAAAGGTGGAGTGAACCTTCACCTAGTCTTTATATAAAGGCAAAATCTTCAAATTGCGGGAAACTCTTAAAGACAAATCTACCAAGTTAATACAGTAATGTAATTAATGGAACAGGTAATGACTCGTTGTAAGGTAAAAACGATTTGTATAAAGAAATGCAATAGATAATCCGCAGCCAAGTACCAAAACACTTATAATTACCGGTATGCAGTTCATCGACTAAATGGAGGTTGGTAAATAATTACTAGTCCTACGGACCAGCAAGCTCTAATTATTTGCTTAAGATATAGTCAGGCATAACTTAAAGGTTATGGAATATCCCCAGCCCACCTAAGGGAATTAAATTCCTATGGTAAAGGGGAGAAAACGAAGAGGAAGTATTGCGTATCTGGTCTGTATACCTGGAACGTTTAGAGATACGCATTATTTTATAATGTATATCTTAAGGGGTAGAATTTAAAGGTAAAACTTGATGACTATAATATCATAAAAGTTGTAGTTCAATTCTACAATACCTCTAGTCTAATTTAATTATTATACTAATAGAGCCATAAATTATGGTTCCCGAACAATTTGTTATATTAAATAAAAATATGAGTTTAACCTTATTACTTTTTTTAATAGGAATCTTAGGATTCGTATTTAATAGAAAAAATTTGATACTTATGCTTATTTCTATAGAAATAATGCTATTATCTATAACATTCCTAATATTGGTAAGTTCTGTTAATATCGATGATATAATAGGACAAACGTATGCCATTTACATTATTGTCGTAGCCGGTGCAGAATCTGCGATCGGTTTAGCTATTCTAGTAGCTTTTTATAGATTAGCTTCACATTATGCTCCAGGTAGTATTAATAGAGCTTCAACTTCTAATATTCAATCACTCAACAGAGTTTCAGACTTAAGAAAGGTAAATTCTTATCCTTTCAAAGTTCCCGGTACTTTTATTAGAAATTACTCTACTACAAGAGTAATGAGCTTACATCCTTGATTTGTCACAGGTTTCACAGATGCTGAAGGTTGTTTTTGAATAGGTGTAAGAAATGATCCTAGAAATAAAACAGGATGATGTGTTCAAGCTTTTTTCCAGATTGCATTACATAAAAAAGATGTAGCACTCTTAAACAACATACAAAGTTATTTCGGTGGAATTGGTACTGTGGCTGTGAGAGGTGACAGATGTTATTTTATAGTAAGTTCTTTAAAACAAATTATAAAAGTTATTATCCCTCACTTTGACGCTCATCCTTTAATCACAAATAAATTGGTAGATTATAGATTATGAAAATCTATTATTTCTATAATGGAAGCTAAAAGACATTTAACTGTGGAAGGGTTAAATGAAATAATAAGAATGAAATCATCCTTAAATTTAGGTTTATCTAATGAGATCCAGGACGCTTTTGCAGAAACTCTTTCTACTAATCCAAACCAAGAAAGGTCATGGAACCCTGCAGAATCTATACCACATGGAATGTGAATGGCTGGATTTACATCAGGGGAGGGCTCTTTCTTTGTTAATATATTCAAATCAACTCATCACAGGGTGGGATATCAGGTAAGATTAGGGTTTGAAATAGCTCAACATATTAGGGATGAATTAACTATGGCAACTTTTACTTCTTTCTTTAACTGCGGTATCATAAGTAGATACTCAGAAGATATGGTAAAGTATAGATGTACTAAATTTTCAGATCTAAACACCCTAATTATCCCTTTCTTTAAGGAATACTTACCGTTAGGTAATAAATTGTTAGACTTCGAAGATTTTGGTAAAGTTGCTTTATTATTAGAGAATAAAGCACATTTAACTGAAGAAGGTCTAAATAGTATCCGTAAAATAAAAGCGGTGGCGTGCCTCATGAATAGTTTACGTAAGTAGAAATTTGTTATTTCATATCCCCCCTTCGGCGGGATCAGAAATTAGCAAGCTACCACCGGAGAGTTTGCTATGAAGAGGTTCGCCCCCCACAGTAAGGGTCGGAGCCAACAAAGTTCCGACCCTTCCTGTTGGCTAACCTTATCACTAAACTCTTTAGGAAGGGTCTATTTCATATCCCCCCTTCGGCGGGATCAGAAATTAGCAAGCTAGCCATTAAATAAATATTCCTTAGTTAATTTGAATAAGGTAAGGAATAAGTTAAGCTAATCCCACGGTGTTTTGTGAGTTAATGTAAGTTATTTGATTTGAATTATAGTAGTACTTGAGTTATTTATTAAGAGGTAGAAGCCTAAAATAATTAAACCAAATAGAATAAAACCTTGATCTAAAAAGGGGAAACGAACTTTCCTCTAGTCTTTGCTAATCCCAAAGGCGAAACCTTCAAATTGCGGGAAGCACCTAAAACTATTTCAACCAAACCATCATGGTAACATAGATGGTGGCACAGGTAATGACTCGTGGTATGGTAAAATCGAAATAGAAAACAGTTAACGAGCTAGCGCCATAAATAATTGTTTAAGGTTAATCTGCAGCCAAGCACCTTTTACAACATAAATAAACTTAAGGTGTGCAGTTCATCGACTAAACGTAGGTTGGTAAATAATATCCAGCAAGGGCCGGTTAATTAAAAGGAGATTTTTTTCGTAATAATCTATTTTTAACTAGGTTTTTATTTAAATGTAATCTTAAGATATATTATTAAATAAACTCTGAATTAATATTTCTCCGAAATCACGCGGGCTGGTGGACAAAGTTAGGTTCAGCAGCTGAAGTGGAATATTATTTGCTTAAGATATAGTCAACCGCTTAATATGCTTATTTATACATAAATATAAAAAAACATATTAAGTCTAGAAGAGGAAGTATTAGAATAGAATATAAATAATGTATTTAAGTATAATTATATTACCTTTATTAGGATCTATAGTGTCCGGTTTTTTTGGTAGAAAAGTCGGTGTTACAGGTAGCCGTATTTTAGGTTGTTTAAGTATAATGATAACAACAATATTAGCTATTATTAGCTTTTTCGAAGTAGGATTTAATAATAATCCGGTTTCAATTAATTTATTTAAATGATTAGATAACGAATCATTTAATATGGTATGAAACTTTCAATTTGATAGTTTAACAGTATCAATGTTAATACCTGTATTAATAATCAGTTCTTTAGTTCATTTTTATTCAATAGGATATATGAGCTCAGATCCTCACAATCAAAGATTCTTTAGTTATTTAAGTTTATTCACTTTTATGATGATAATACTAGTAACAGGTAATAATTATTTAGTTATGTTCGTAGGATGAGAAGGTGTAGGTGTTTGTTCATATCTATTAGTTAGTTTTTGATTCACTAGAATAGCGGCTAATCAAAGTTCTCTTTCAGCTTTCTTAACTAATAGAGTTGGAGATGCTTTCTTAATGATAGGTATGTTTATCTTATTATGAACTTTAGGAACTCTAGATTATAGTACTGTATTCTCATTAGCTCCTTATATAAATGAAAATATTACTACAATTATAGGAATATGTTTACTTATAGGTGCAATGGCTAAAAGTTCACAAGTAGGTTTACATATATGATTGCCCATGGCTATGGAGGGTTTGGTAACAGGGGCTCTCCTTAAATTTCACTATATGCGGGGACATCCGTTAACATTAAAGTCCACCAGTTACTTTGTAGCCATTGGAAAAATCTTTAATGTAGGACAATCCGCAGGAAACCTGTATAATATACAGGGATCCTCAGAGACTATACGTGAAACGATTAAAATAGATAATACATTTAAATGATGATTAATAGGATTTGCTGAAGGAGACGGTTATTTTGGTGTAGATAAGAAAGGTTATTTAACTTTTAAAGTTACACAATCTACTACAGATTGCCAAGTACTATTCTTTATAAAAAAAAGTCTAGGGTTTGGAAGTGTATCTTTACAAAGTAAATCAAGTAAGACTCATCAATATAGAGTTAGAGATAAAAATAATCTTATTAAGATTATAAATATATTTAACGGTAACCTTATAACTAAGGCTAAAATAGCTCAATTTAAATTATTTCTAGAAGCTTTTAATAATAAATATAATACTGATATTACATTCATAGAATGTAATAAAAAAGTTACTCTGGATAATGCTTGACTTTCAGGATTTACGGATGGTGAAGGCTGTTTTACAGCTTCAGCCTATTTAAGTAAAGCCACAAATAAACATATTGTAACGGTGAGATACGTTATATCTCAAAAAAACGATATAGAATTTAGTCAATACTTAGCTGAGTTAATAAACGGTTATATAACTTATATAAAGAATTATGATGGGTATAATACCGTAGTTAACCACAGTAAGTTAAACATTATTCTAAATTATATTAAAAGTTACCCTTTGAAGACTAAGAAACATGTTTCTTACTTAAGATGATTGAAAGTTTATGAGCTAGTAAAAGATAAACATCATCATAATCCAGAGGGTATAGAAATTATTAAATCCTTAATAAAATTAATTAATAAATAAATGTATAAAATAATCGAAGATATAGTCCGAACAATGATGTAAATCATTGAGTATTCGTGTCGTATTTGTACATATTTGTATATAACATGAATCAACATATTTGCCTACTCCGGTATCTGCCTTAATACACGCAGCTACAATGGTTACAGCAGGAGTGTACTTATTAATACGTTCATCCCCTTTGATTGAATATAGTGCAGTGGTATTGGCAATATGTTTATGATTAGGTGCAACTACAACTGTGTTTAGCTCTCTTATTGGATTATTTCAACAAGATATAAAAAAAATTATAGCTTATTCTACCATGAGTCAATTAGGTATGATGGTAATAGCTATAGGTTTATCTTCTTATAATGTAGCAATATTTCATTTAATAAATCATGCCTTCTATAAAGGATTATTATTCTTAGGGGCAGGAGCAGTTATACACGCAGTAGTAGACAATCAAGATTTAAGAAAATACGGGGGATTAATATCTTTCCTACCTTTAACCTATTCTGTGATATTAATCGCTAGTCTTAGTTTAGTCGCTTTCCCTTTTATGACAGGATTTTATAGTAAAGATTTTATATTAGAATCTGCTTATGGTCAATATCATTTTAGTAGTATTGATGTATATGTTATAGCAGTAATAGGTGCTATATTTACTACATTATATTCAGTTAAAGTTATATACTTAACTTTCTTAACTAATCCTAATGGACCAGTTAATTATTATAGAAATGCTCATGAAAGTGATATATTTATCAGTTTACCTTTAGTGGTATTAGCGATATTCTCTATATATTTTGGATATATCACTAGAGATATTTTCATAGGATTAGGTTCAGGGTTCTTTGTAGACAATAGTATATTTATTCACCCTGTTCATGAAATAATGATTGACACTGAATTTGGTGTACCTACTATATTTAAATTAATTCCTTTTATCCTTACTGTATCTTTCTCTGCATTAGCAATAATATATTCTGAATTTATGCCAAATATAATATCGAACTTTAAATTATCTAATTTAGGATATTATATTTATGGTTTCTTCAATCAACGTTTCTTAGTTGAATTCTTTTATAATAAATATATTGTTAATTCAGTTTTAGAAATAGGAGGTCAAACTACAAAAGTTTTAGATAAAGGTAGTATTGAATCAATAGGTCCTTATGGGTTTGGTGTTATTTTAACTAAAGCTAGTAAAATAATTTCTAGCTTAAGTAACGGAGTTGTTACTAATTACGCTCTTTATATTTTAATAGGAATTTGCTTCTACTTATCTATTTTTACTTTTGTACAGGTAGTAGATGACGTAGTAAATTCTATTACAATAGCAAGCTTAGTAATTCTTATGTTACATAAAGATCGTTCTTTAATTTCTAACTAGGGCGCTTCTAATCCGAAGGTTATGTAGTAGTATTTTTTTCGAGCTTGCGCCTGGCATAGGTCGGCGCAATACTTATTCCCGCCGAAGGCGGGAATCAGCAGGCTCTAAAATTACTGCGCACTAGCCATCTCCGAAATAGATAGAGGGGACGAGCTATATTTCTTCGAAATCAGCCGTCCCTGCCTTAATTTATTAATTAAGGCGCTAGCTCGTAAGAAGAGCTTGCGGATTTTCGCGGCTCCTAACGAAGTGTACTATGAAATACTACACTTCGTTAGGAGAAAATATTAATATATTTCTTAACTAGGGCTATAACCTTTTTTTATAGATGAACCTAACCTGCACTACTAGACGAAGTCTCTTCCTAGAAAATACAGTCGGCCTTATTTCTGTGTTACGAGTAAGGGATAGTGCTGTAGTGCATATCTGTATTCCCTCCGAAGGATGGAAATCGGGGAGGAGTAATATCCCTCCCTTCGGAGGGATCCGCAAGCTCTAAAATAAAGTTATTTATTTATTTTAGAGCTTGCTGATTCGTGAAACGAATCGCGCCGCGCCTGGATTAGCACTAGCACTAGCTCTTTTTTTACTCGCAATGCTGGCCCGCCTTTAAGCGTATATATTAAAGGTAAGCTATCTATATTAGGATAGGAGTGCATGTTTGCTTGCTTGCTTACGGTATAACGTATTGCAAGCAAGCATTAGTAGTATATTAAAGGGTTAATAACCCTAAATCTCATTAGCTTTAATAGGATAGCATAATTTTAGTTCGACTCTAAAATGAGAAAAAAAAAGGAGGGTATCTTTTTACCAATGATTATATTTCTCAGTAACGAGAGGTATGGGTAAAAAAACCGATGAGAAACTTACACGTTATGAGAGAAGACCTGTTGACGATATTTGTATGGATCTCGGATGGACCGGGTTGATACCTTTTTTTTTGACCAAAATTTAGACTAGATATAGCACTTAGGAAAAAATATTCTTTATTATTACCAAAAGATTTTGACTTAAGCTCTCAACATTGAGAAGAGATCAACTTTTGGATTATATCAACTTAATTTCGATTTAGTAGTCCTTCTGATTTTTTTCTGTATGCTTCGCACAGAAGCACAGAAAAAAATAATCAGCAAGCTCCTGTAAGAGAGGACCCCATAGAATCCTTATTTATAGGCTGTTACAACTGCTTCGCCATAAATATTCGTTATTTTAGAACCAAAGTCTATAAAGCTATCATTTTAGCTTTAGACTATCTTCATATAATATTGCTACATATCAGGTATTATATTATTAATGAATGAAGAACTTTGTATAAAATATAAGGCTATTTATTCAGGTATCTTTATGGGCGAGATATCGGTGATGTGAGCTCCTAGATAGATTTGAATTTTAGCGCTAAATTAGTCTATCTATAGACCTAAAAAGAGTTCCTAGCATAGGGTTAAATATGGATAGATGAAGACGTTAGGACTCCGAGCTGAATACTCGAGTGAACATACGCATTTTTATACACTTTTTCATGAAATTATTTTTTTGCAATAGCAATGTTAGCTCAAAACTGGGGTTTAAACCTAGTTTTTCAAGATTTTTTTCCGGTTTTACAAGTAAAGAATTAATTGTTAATTCTGATATAAATAATGTTTTACTTTATGATGGAAATAATTTTAAAGCAGTTTTATTTTTACCTTCATCAGTAGCTTTTTTAAATTTAATTGAAGCTATGAAAACTGATAGTATAAATAATAATCTGTCTTTAATTTTAGAGTTTAAGGATTTTTATCTTAGTCTTACTAATATCCTTAAACAATTAGAACCAGGTAAATATTCATTTGGAGGCACGCCACTACTTTTATCTAAAATCTTTAGATGATTATTGTTTAACTGAATGTTATACTAAGAGTTTAGTAGATACAAATTGTTGATTTAGTATTATGGGTTCTCCAGGTTATTGCCCTTTTCTTAATGTTTTTGATTCATATGATCCAAAGGATTTAGTAGTCCTACGGACTCAGCAAGCTATATATTTATCGAGTTGATAGTACAGAAATAACTTATAGACTTAAAAAAATATTAAAAAGTGCTAAATGTCAAACTCAAATAGATTTAAGTAGAGATACTTTATTAGTTATAACTAAAGTCAATGATATAAATAATAAAGAACTAAGTAAAGAAGAGACATTTAAAATTCAAATTCCTGGTCCGCTTCGCACAAATAGGTCATACTAAACGTTTCTACTCTACTACAAGAAGAGTAGTGGATAAAACTAATAATAATTTAGAACCAGATACTATTAACATAAAGGAGAGTAATTCTTTAACTTTAAACAAAGACGAGGTAAATATAAAGGATGCTCTAGATCCTATTTTAAACAATAATGTGTTTAAGTCTAATGATATGGTTAAAATAATTTTGAACAATTTAATCAATATCATTAAGGAATATCCCTCCCTTCGGAGGGATCAGCCAGCTCCCTATTAATGAAGATACTCAATTAAAGATAGAAAACTATCTTTTTAATCAATATAAATTCTTATTAGATAGTAAAGATAAAGTTAAGATATCTGGTATAGATATTAGTTTATTTAATAAAGAATTAAAAGAGTATTGTTTTTCTAAACGTGATGATTTTTATTTATATTTAGATTCACTTAGAGAAAGCTTAAATTTAGAGGCACGCCACAAAATTAGTGGCGTGCTGATGAGGCGAAGCCTACTCCGGACTACTAAATAGACTAGTTAAACCTGTAGATATTCATAACTATTATATAAGAGAAGTTTTAAATGGTTTAGATAATAAAGAAATTATAAATTATATCTTCTATGTTTTATTTTTAATTTTAACATACAACGGTATGATTTTAGATAGTGATGATGTAAAAGAGGATGAAAAAACAAAGATAGGATTAACATCTATTAGTATGGACTTAGGTAAATTTTTATCAAGGCGCAAGCTCTAGACTTCGTCTCTATATAGTAAAGTTATATAAAAATAGAGATAAGGAAAAATTTTCACAAGGAGCTTGCTGTAGTCCAGAAGCCTAATAAAAGTTTTAAAGAATAATTTTTAAGTCTCTCTGCTAGCTTCGCTAGCCCTACTTAGCTTTTAGAAGAGGCGGGCTATATTTCTTCGAAATCAGCCAGCCTATTAAAGAAACAAAAATCGATAAACCTAAGTCTGATGGAGGCGTTACGCTAAGTTGTTATTAATATAGACGCAAGCTATCGATTTAGAATTAGTAGGAGGAGGAAAATATAGCAAGTTTGCGCATAGACTATTCCTACGGGAGAGCTTGTGTATTCTGTAGCCATCGAACTTCGTACTGTACCAGGGGTTTGAAAGAGTTCGCTATGAATAGTTCTGTAAATTATACAGTTTAATGTATACCTCTTGCTGTTTACAGTAAGGTTACTTAAAAAAAATAAATAAATATATACCCTTTCTAGGTAGTAGACTATTCCATATCCCTATTTCCTGAGGGATACACTTCGTTAGGTATCAGGAATATTTTTTTTTTCGCTCGCTATAAAAGTATATTTATATACCATATATATATAATTTAAAAATATTATGAGAATATTAAAAAATCACCCTTTATTAAAATTAGCTAATGGTTATTTAATAGACGCTTCACAACCTAGTAATATAAGTTACTTATGAAATTTCGGATCTTTATTATTACTTTGTTTAGTTATACAAATTGTAACTGGAGTTACTTTAGCAATGCACTACAATCCTTCAGTATTAGAAGCATTTAATTCTGTAGAACATATTATGCGTGATGTAAACAATGGATGATTAGTACGTTACTTACATAGTAACACAGCATCAGCTTTCTTCTTTTTAGTGTACTTACACATAGGAAGAGGTATATACTACGCATCTTATAGAGCACCAAGAACATTGACATGAGTCATAGGTACAATAATCCTTATCGTTATGATAGTAACAGGATTCCTGGGTTACCTTACAATAGCCCAAAACGACTATAATAATAATAAAATAACAACTACGACAACCTTTAACGATAAAAGATATTATTCAACATCGAGAAATAATGAAGAGGAGACTTCGTTCCCACGTATAAATAAGTTTTTATTAGCCAAAAATCTTAATCCTGTTTTTATCTATCATAATCTAAATGAAGATTCAGTTCGTAAAAATATAGCTAAAGAAACTAAGGGACTTAGTGGTATTTATATGATCTTAAATAAAGAAACTTTAAGTTATTATATAGGATCAGCTTCTACAGACAGAATTAACTCTAGATTTTCAAAACATTTAATATATTTAAATGGTAGTAAAATAGTTAAAAATTCAGTTAATAAATATGGTTTACATAATTTTGTCTTTATTGTATTAGAATTATTCCCTGAAATAGTTAATCAAGAAAATAATAAAAAATTATTAGATTTAGAAGATTTTTATCTAAAATCTCTTTTACCTGACTATAATATATTAACCGAAGCAGGATCTAGCTTTGGGTATAAACATACTGAAGTTAATAGAATAAAGATGAAAGCTAATTATAGTGAGAAGGGTAGAGAAGAAATAGGTAGTTTGAATAGAGGTAAAACTTTATCTTCTGAAACTATAGAAACTATGAGACAATCAGCTTTAAATAGAAAACCTTTAGACTATACAGAACAAGGTGTTTTAAATATGAAAAAGAATTCTAAGCCTATTATAGTAAAAGAATTAAATAATACTGTATATGGCGAATTTAATAGTATAGTTGAAGCAGCAGAAGCTTTAAATTGTTCAACTAAAACTATACAAAGAACATTAAAAAGTCCTAGCAAAAGATTAAAAAGACGTTGAATAGTTGATTATGTTAAATAAGGCGGGCTCCGAAGGATAAGCTCTCTTAAATTATTATTATAGTTGTAGTCCTGCAAGTATATAGTTTTATGCAATTTATGGAAAGAAATAAAACTTAAAGCAGAGTAACCTGACAAGGTTATTGAAGAAACCAAATCGTTTCTTTGGCAATGCTAGTGAAAACGATCAAAGTATATTTTAATATAAGAGATCGTCGGTTATTCATATAATCGCGACAGACTGGGTCACTGGTGGGTAGCTGAAATGCTGCTTAATGCACAGTCGAGGCTTATAGTAGTACTTTGTAGCTAATTTAAATTAGCTACAAAGTACTACTAATAGAATATACGAATTCAAAGTTATTCTAACTATTATTAACTTTGTAAAATAAATTTAACTTATTTATGGCCTGAATGAAGGATTTCTAGCCACACCTATAATTAAACACCCAAACACTACACCTATTCCTACTCCAGCCCCCGCTAGAGCTATAGTTGCTAAACCGGCTCCAATAAGTTAACAACGATGGGTTCTAACCAGCCACTATGATGATAGAATTTTACGATTTAATTATAAATATGGGTTATACACCCGAGATAGAAACTCTCAGAAATACAACTTTTTCAGGTCAGGATTTAAAAAGTGCATTTTGTGGAGCATTAAGTTCTCATAACTATAATTTAAGACAAGCAAAAAAACTTGTTTTAGATTTATGTTTTAATAGGGATACTGTAAGGCTAAATTTTTTATTAGGATATCGTGATGAAGGGGTAATGAATTATATATTGGAGATTGCTAATAAGCATAGAGAGTTTTACCCATTAACCCGAAAATTAATAAATCAATATTTATATAATCTAACTGAATATATTGCCTATTCATATATAGAATTTTATCAAGATAATGTAGTTAGATATCTTTTTCTACCAGATGAGGCAGATAAGTTTATAGCTATGGTAAGGGAAAGTCCTATTCTAAAGCATATATATTATGTTGACGCGGGTTCTAAGGTAAGAAGTCCGGGGTTTGGAGTGGCAAAGTCTAATCTACTGCTACAAAGTGAAGTATTTAAGTATGAAACCGCAGAAATGTTCTCTAAAATACGTGATCTTGGTAGAGCAGATATAGGGCAGATGGATATGATAGAAATACCATATGAAGGAAATGTCATGCGGGCCATAAGAAAAGATGAGGCATGAAGAGCATTAAAGGCTGCTAATTTTTTATAATAATTATGGGTTAGCTTTAGCTTGCTTATTCTTACAGAAAAAAAGTTTAAGGGGGGGGCGAGACTTTGTCTACTGCCGAAGGATGGAGAGGAATAAAAAAAAATATATTTTTTTTTATACTAAACGAAGTTTCGCCCTCCTTGTAATAGGTAAGCTTGTATGTTTTACCTTATGGACAAATGTCATTATGAGGTGCTACAGTTATTACTAATTTAATTAGTGCTGTTCCATGAATTGGACAAGACATAGTTGAGTCAACAAACACTATTATTAATTTATGTTTAGGTATTATTACTTTATTTTTAATGTACGGCGCAATGCGAACTTATTTACTATATTTAAAAGTTTATACTAAGGAAACTTCTTTACCTACCATAGGTACTATACATAAGAATGCTCTAAAAAAAAGTAATAAAACTTTAAGATTAGATAAACAAGAATATATTTCGATACCTTCATCTTTTTTAGCTTTTTTAGCTGGATTAATAGATGGAGACGGATATATTCAAATAAGTAAAACACCAAAAGGATTTATAACTATGAAATTAGTTATATCATTACATTTAGAAGATATTTCTACTTTAGAATATATACATTCTGTTTTAAAATTAGGTAAGATTAATATATATAAAGATTTAAAAAGCCCTACTTGCAAATTAGTTATTAATAAAACTGATTTACAAGAAGTATTATTTCCTTTATTTATTTATAATAATATATTTTTCTTAACTAATACTAGAATAGATCAATTTAATTTAGCTATGTATATATTAAGAAATGATATAAAATTACAAAGTGAAATTTCAGAGGTTAAGAATGTACCATTTGTTTTTGAAATACCTAAAAGTCCAGTAGACTATACATTATTACCTTTTTTTAAAAATTGAATTGTAGGATTTACATGTTCAGAAGGTTCTTTTTTTATTAAAAAAAACAATGATGGTTGTTTTCAATTAAAACAAAGAATACATCCTGATTTATTTGAAGCTTTTAAATTGATTTTTTCTACAAATAGAAAAATAGATAGTACAAATAACTATAATCAATTTGGAGTTAGTTCCAAATCAGATGTACAAAAAGTTATAAATTATTTTTCATTTTCAGGTTTACATCCTTTAGTGGGATTAAAATATATACAATATGAAAAATGATTAAATAATTTGCGTGCAAGTTCACGTTATAGTAAATTAAATTATCCTAAATAACCTAAACATAAATTAATAATTTTAATGGGCTCCTTAAAAATAATAAATAATTATTTTTAGAGGCATAATGGGGAAAATTACAAGGACATTTAATAAATAAACAACCTCCGTTTTATTAAATTATTTGTAGCGGAACTTAATTCGGTATATAAGGCGCAAGCTTAGGATTAAGAGCGTTCAACGACTAATGAGTGAGTTATACCAACAATAAGCTCAACACGATAACCCCTAAATCTTCTTTAAGAAGATTTAAGAAATAGTCTAAATACATCTTAATAGATGTAAAGTATAAATTAAATATTCTACAAAAACAATCGTCATTTGAGGAGGTTTATATACAGATGAACCACATTGCGGCGACGTAATGTTAAAAATTCTGCTTAATGCTGGAACATCTCCCATCTTAGGATTTGCATACGACTTATTCTTGTTATTTTTAACAATTATTTGCGTGAAAATTGCAATGACATGGAGACAATCAGCAGGGGTGAGAAGTATTCATACTTCAGAAGCCTCTCAGAGACTACATGCAGAAGATCTCGCCTACGCTTATTTAGTAGGATTATTTGAAGGAGATGGATTTTTTTCTATCACAAAAAAAGGAAAATACCTAACATATGAATTAGGTATTGAATTATCTATTAAAGATGTACAATTAATTTATAAAATTAAAGCATTATTAGGTATAGGAGTTGTAAGCTTCAGAAAAAGAAATGAGGTAGAGATGGTATCTCTAAGAATTAGAGATAAAAAACATTTAAAAAACTTTATACTACCCATTTTTGATAAATACCCTATGTTTTCTAATAAACAATATGATTACTTAAGATTTAGAAGTGCTTTGCTTTCAGGTATTATATATTCTGAAGATTTACCTGAATATACTAGAAGCAATGTACCTTTAAATTCTGTAGAATCTATTTTAGATAAGTCTTACTTTTCAGCTTGATTAGTAGGATTTATAGAGGCTGAAGGTTGCTTTAGTATATATAAATTAAAAAAAGACAATGATTATTTAGTAGCTAGTTTTGATATTGCCCAAAAAGATGGTGATATTTTAATAAAAGCTATAAGTAAGTATTTATCTTTTACCACCACGGTTTATTTAGACAAGTATGATTGTTCTAGATTAAAAGTTACAAGTGTAAGATCAATAGAGAATACTATTAATTTTTTAGATAGAGCACCGGTAAAACTAATGGGAAATAAAAGATTACAATACTTATTATGAATAAAACAATTGCGTACAATATCTAGATATGCGGAAAAAATAAAAATACCTTCAATTTACTAAATAAACAAGAGATAATGATATAGTCCGATCAATGAAGAGATTTATTGAGTGTAGTGAGAGTATTTAATTAATATTAAATACGTGACTACCAACACAAATGCTCTGTAAATAACGCAACATTAAACAGATTCTTCGCTTTACATTTTGTATTACCGTTTATTTTAGCGGCATTAGTTTTAATGCATATGATAGCTTTACATGATACAGCTGGATCAAGTAATCCATTAGGAGTTCCAGTATATTATGATAGAATGCCTATGGCTCCTTATTTCTTATTTAAAGATTTAATTACTATATTTATCTTTATATTTGTTTTAGGAATATTTGTATTCTTTATGCCTAATGTTTTAGGTGATAGTGATAATTATATAATTAGGAAAGCTAGTTATTGTCAGAATGAACTTCTGGCTACAAGAAACCATCAAATTGCGGGAAAACCCTAAAGCAATTTCAACCAAGCAGACATGGTAACATAGTTTGTGGCACAGGTAACGACTCGTGGTATGGTAAAATCGAAATTGATTATCTAATGTCTGATAAATGGGTAATCCGCAGCCAAGCACCTATCACTGTATTTACAGTGAGGTGTGCAGTTCATCGACTAAATGTTGGTTGGCGCAAGCTTAAGATATAGTCAAGCCCCTTTCGAAAGAATGCAGGATCTTTTTTTGATAAGAAGATTTCGTTAAATGGATAGGTTTAGTAGTCCTACGGACTCAGCAAGCTCCTATTTAGGGAGAATGCCTTAGTCAGGCGTAACTGTTATTTAATTACTTTCTATACTTTTTTAAAGACTGAAAGTTATATATCCTCTTTTTATCAAAATAATTCTCTCCTGACGGAATCTGCCGACAGTCTTAAACCTGCCCGTGTAGGAAAAGTAGGAAATAAAGAAATGACTCTTTATGAAGTTAAAAGTTTATTTCAAACTATAAAGAATTCAGATCCTTCATATGAAGGATCTGAAAAAGAATTTGGTTTACTTGCCAATGGTTTCTGGCAAGCGGAAGGGTATATAGGAGGTATATTTAGATCTGAGTTGAATTTTTATCCTATCTGCTCAGCTACTCAGTTGTTTTCTGAAGAAAGCGCGAAATTTTTTATTAGATTAGACAAAGCTTTATGTAATAAAGGAACTTTTAGTATAACTTTAAATAGCTTTGGTAAGTTTGTTATTGCTTATAGATTATCCGGTTGAGATACTTTTTTTTCTGTATTTGTTCCTTATTTCTATATGCAATATGGTGAAAAATATCGTGCTATTCTAAAACTAAAAAAAATTTATGAATTAAAAGATTATATTAAACATCACAGTTCAGACGATAAGGCTAAAGTTTTATTAGTGAGTCTTGTTTATTCTTTAACTGCTCATTCTCCTCGTTATAAAGTAAGTTTAGAAGAAAAATTAATTTCTTTAAATTTAGATCAGGGCTTATTGAAAGAATTACCTTTATATAAAGAAAATGATGTAAAACCATCTTTCTTATTTATATTAGGGTTCTTTTTAGGTGATGGTACTTTACATTTGAAACTGGAATGAAAAGACAAAAATAGTACTGTTGTTATTGTTCCTTTATTTAATATAATACAATCTAATGTAGAATCAAATAAATATATAATGGAAAGAATGACTAGTTGTTTAAACGCTTTGAATATTAAAGCTAATTTAGACAAAGGTACTAATACTTTTACTTTAACAGTAAAAGGTATTGATAATGTATTTAATTCTTTATTTCCTTTATTGAAAAAATATTCGCATTTCTTATATGGGAAAAGAGATAGCTTTAATTTATTAGTATGAGTAGAGGGGCTAATTAGATCAGGAGGCCATCACACTTATTTTGGTCTAAAAGCGCTTGTATATAGAATATATCATAGTACTAATGAGCGTATTACAGACAAAGAAGTTTGAATGAGCCGTCTTGAGGACTGATTAAAAGCAGTTTCTGCTCGTAGAGAATGTGGAGAATATTATATTTCACCTATATACACTTCTAATAAACAGATTATAGGTTGACAAGTACGTTTCCCCTCTACTTTAAAGTTACCAAAATCCAATAAAGCATTTATGTCTTCAACCTGTGGTGGTCAAGATAAAGCTTTAGCAATAGCTGTGCAGTATAGAGATAAAATTCTTTCAGATTGAATTAATCTTAATTTTTAGTGGCTGGCTGGCGTGCCTTTTCAAAGAAATTATGCCCGCCTCTTCAATATGTTTTCACCTTAGTAAATATAAAGTACCCGCTTCGCGCTTCGCACTAATGAGAGATAGAGGTAGTAACAAATCTGACTAACTAATCTGGGCTAACCCTATGCAAACACCACCTGCCATAGTACCTGAATGATATTTATTACCTTTCTATGCTATTTTAAGATCTATTCCTAATAAATTATTAGGAGTTATCGCAATGTTAGCTGCAATATTAATTATTTTAATATTACCTAAGGCTGACCTAGGTTTAACAAAGGGTTTACAATTTAGACCTTTAAGCAAGGCGGCTTTCTACGTCTTTTTAGTGAACTTTTTAATATTAATGCAAATAGGTGCTAAACATGTAGAAAGTCCTTTTATAGAAATAGGACAACTAAGTACTGCTTTATATTTTTCTCATTTCTTATTTATATTACCGGCAGTAAGTATATTAGAAAATACTCTTGTAGATTTAGAATTACAAAATAATGCCAAAAATATATAGGGTTAATGCTATGTATAGCTTGCTTTTTACTACAAAGTAGTGCTGTGTAGCCCCTCCGGGGCTCGTGGTATTTTTTTTTTTCGAAAAAAAAATACTACACACGAACGAGTAAAAAAAAAATAAAGTTTTCTTTATTTTTTTTTTATTGCTAGAGCGAGGGGCGCTAGCTCTCCGTCTCCGATTCCGTAGGAATCGGAATACGGAGAGCTTGCGCCTGGAATACTCGTTAGCAGCGTCTGCTAAGTAAGGCACTGCTTTGTAGTACTAGCAAAGATTAAGATTGTAAACGGTTTTACACGGTGATTGCAGATCATTTGAATGAGGTTCAATTCCTCCTTAATCTTTATTTTATTTAGTAGTGCTGTAGTGCTAGCACTAGCACTAGCAAGTTTGAGCAAGCTCTTGCTTGCTGATTATTTTTTTCTGTGCTTCTGTGCGAAGCATACAGAAAAAAATCAGAAGGACTATTACTCTAACTTATATAATTATTAAAGGTAAAAAAAACAATACGAGCTTGCTGATTATTTTTTTTCTGTGCTTCTGTGCGAAGCATACAGAAAAAAATCAGAAGGACTATTACTAGACGAAGTCTAGCCCCCCCCTCCAGAAGAATGCCTCCCGGAGGGAATATGGCTACTGACAGTTTATTATTATAGCTTGCGAGTCCATCCATATCCCTTTGGGATCAGTAGGACTACTAACTGTATGTTTTAATCCTTTATTAATTATAGATTAACTAATATTTAGAATATACAAATAAGTTACTACTACAGATGAATTTTTTTTTTATTGTAGTTTTAGTACCTTAGCACGTAGTATCGCTTGCGAGCAATTTCGTTGTAGGCTTAACTATACTATAATAATTTCACTAAATAGCCACGATAGTGGTTATTTTAAAGATTGGGGCTGCTTTTCTGCTATAGCTGCTTCTTGCTTTATAGGTATAAAGCAAGAAGCAGCTAAGCAAACAGAAGTAGCTGACAAAATAAATATTTGTATTTAAAATGTTTTAGAATAGTACTTTTATGGCTGCTAGCTTGCGTATTTGAACTTTTCTCCAGGTGTACGAAGTTTCTAGTAGGAGTACACTTCGTTAGAGGGAGGCGCCCCCGAAGAAGTACCCCCTCTTCGCATCGTCCCCCTCTAGTATCGCTACCTAGAATGGAGTTCCTATCCTACGGAGAGCTTGTGCCAATATATCGGCTAAGCAGAAATTCGCAAGCTAGCAAACTAGAAGTATATGCTACGTATATTGCACCACTAGTAACCATAATCGAATAATTTGATAGATCAGGCTAGATAGCTTATTACTGCTTGCGAGTCCATCCATATCCCTTTGGGATCAGGAGGACTACTAAGTAGCAGATATAATCTAACCCACGTTATCATTTTTTTTATTTAGTAATAGCTATCCCGATCCCCGACCCTCTCTCCGGGGGGGAAAAAATCTTTTTACTATTCCGAGCTTTCGCGATTCGTTCCCCTAACGAAGTGTATGAATGCCACCCAGAGGGATATGGAATCGGCAGATTTTTTTTCTTCGAAGGCGCTAGCTCTTCAGCCTACCCCTCGCTATCGGGGATGGGGATGAAACGAAGTTTACTCTTCGTTCACATGAGCTCTCAGAAGGATGCCCCCTTGTTTCTTTAACCCGCTATATCCCTCCGGGATCAGCGAACAAAGTTCCCTCCTGCTTTTACTAATCCTAGAGGAGGAGCTTGCGTATACGAAGTCTCTTCGTGAAACGAATAGCGCCATATCCCTCCGGGTACGCAGGCTAAGGGTTAAAATATAATATGATTTTGTAGAACCGTTATCACATTAATTTATAGTGGGGAGCTCTAGCAAACTCGCTCGTAATTATTAATTAAAAATATTAGTTAATAACTTTTAAGTGAAAAATTATGTTCACAAAGAGTACTTTAATTATTTCCTAATTTTGTCTTTAGATAAGGAGAGTTGTTCCCACCAGCCTAATTTGACCTTAAGATCCCAAATGTCTATGGGTATGGAAAGATGATTTAATTCTACAAATGCTAAAGATATAGGTACACTATATTTAATCTTCGCTCTTTTCTCAGGATTATTAGGAACAGCTTTTTCAGTGTTAATTAGACTTGAACTTAGTGGACCTGGAGTACAATATATTTCTAATAATCAATTATATAACAGTGTAATTACAGCTCACGCTATATTAATGATATTCTTCATGGTCGACAATTGAAGACTATTTAATTTTAATTTTCAAGCTAGCACCCTTCGAATATTTTTTTCAAAGAAAAAAATTACAGAGGTCGCTCTCAATAATAACCAAAACAACACTATTACTATTACAAATAGTAATAATAATAATTCTAATAAAAATAACGATGAAGATAAAATACCACTATATACTAAAGTATATATAGAAAACCCTTTTAATAATAGAAATCTTATCTTAAAAGTATCGAAAAATCAAAAAGGTGTTTATGTTTGAGAAAGTAATGATCATGCTTATGTAGGACATTCTATCAATTTGTATAATAGAATAAGTTCTTACTTTATGCCATCTATTCTTCAAACTAAAGCACGTAGAGTGTTACGTTATTTTAATAAACACGGATTTCAAGATACAAATCTTACAATTTATATAATGGATGAGAATTCTAGCTTAGATGACGTTGTAAGCTTAGAACAGCATTTTATAGATACTTTAAAACCAAGTTTAAACGTAGATTTGGTGGCAAGCAGTTCTGGTTATCATGAACCAATGGGCCAAGAAATAAGAGATAGATTACGTAAACAAAGAGGTACTCCTGTATATATTTATAACGTAGAAGATTTTACTTTATTATATATATTTGAATCGAAACAACATATGTATGATTCAATAAGTATTCATCATAAAACTTTAAATAACTGTTTAGATGCAGGTACAGTGTATTTAGATACTTTATTTTTATCTTTGGATTTAATAGAAGAATCTGAAAATACGAATTTATTAACTCTAGGGGGAATAAAAGAGTTGGTAAATGAAAAACGTGCATTATATACAGTTAAACATCCTGCTTCTATTTCTATTTTAGCAGAATTTAAAGACGATTCAAGTAAGAATCTGGAATTTTCATCGTTAACAAGTTTAGCTAATCACTTAAAAGGAGATCGTGTAACTATTAGACAATATTTAAAAGGTGTAAAATCAGGTTATTATAGAGGAAAATGAAAATTTACATATAAAGATTAAATAGAAAGGCATGGCCGGGTAAGGCAGAAATGCTTTACTTTATTTTCACTATATGCAGGAATCCCCTTAGAGCCTTTAAAACTAGTACCGCAGACTATATGTTAGCAGTGGAATACAGTGACATTTTAAAGGATTGGGTAATCCGCGGGAAACCAAAGATAATTTTGTTATCAAGTAGGATCCTAAGAGACTACACGTGAAATATCTTAGTGTATATTTTATAATATTCAAAGATAAAGATATAGTCCGTACATATTCGAAAGATTATGAGTAAACGTATGCCTGCATTAATAGGTGGATTCGGAAATTTTCTAATGCCTTTAATGGTAGGAGGTCCTGACATGGCATTCCCTAGATTAAATAATATTAGTTTCTGATTATTACCTCCTAGTTTATTATTATTAATATTCTCTGCTTGTATTGAAGGAGGTGTGGGTACAGGTTGAACACTTTTGAAGGATAAGGTGTTGCTCTTTGGTAACTTAGAGGCAATAAAACTCTACTCGATGCGTGAAACCCTTGAAGTTTATATAGCTTATACTATTATCTACTCACTTTTAATTTTAGTAGTAATAATGTTAATAGTATTCTTAGGTTTTCTTATAAAAAACCTAAGTACAAGACAATATGCCTGGGAACTAACTAAATTAATGTTTAGAACCCATCAGAGACTAAACGTAGAGCATCCTAATGAAAATAATAATTTATTTGACCATTCTAAATCAATTAATAGATTTAAATATTACGAAAATAAAGATAATTTCCATCAATGATTAGTAGGTTTTACTGATGGTGATGGAAGTTTTTCGATTGTCAGAGTAGCTGAAAGAAAATGAACCCTATTTTTTAAATTAACTCAGAGTACTTATAATTTAAGAGCTATACATTTTATTAAAAATCAATTAGGCGTAGGTTCAATTTACGTAGATAGCGATTGTAATAAAGCAGATTTTAGGATAAGAGATAGAAAAACTATAGGTGCTACGATTTTACCTATTTTTGATAAATATCCTCTATTGACTAGTAAATACTTTTCATATTTAAAATTTAAAAAAGCATATGAAATATTAGAAAATCCCAATTTATCTACTCAAGATAAAGATAATTTATTACTAGCACTACAAAAAGAACAAATGCCTTTAGATTATATTTCTCCTGCATGAAAAACAGTAAACTATGAAGTTAATGATACAAATAAAGCTAAATCTGTTATGAGTAAATATTGACTTATAGGTTTCACTGAAGCAGAAGGAAGTTTTTATCTTGTAAATAAAGCTTCTACTCGTATTGTTCATGCCTTTGAAATAACTCAAAAATTAGATTTTATCGTTTTAAAAGCTATAGCTCATATATTGGGTATAAGTGTAAGTAGAAAAAAATTACGAGCTTCGCGCCACACAGTAGTTACTACAAATTCACGGGCTATTTCAAATATAATAGATTACTATAGTAAAACTATGAAAGGTATAAAAGCTGTAGAATTTAGAATTTGAGCTAGATCTTATGTGAAATATAAAGGTAACTATGAAAAATTAAATAGTATAAGAGAAAATATAAGAGTTTTCAGACAAATCAGGCTCCGCTCTTAATGACAAATTTAAATATAAAGATTAAGATCTAGAATGGATTAGGATGAAGGTATAGTCCAAACTATCATGAAAATGATAGAAATAACGATAGTATTTAAAAGAGTATGCTGCATATTTTATAAAATATGCCGCGACTAAATATGAGGTTATAAATACAAAAATGTTATCCCCCATTATCAGGATTACAAAGTCACAGTGGACCAAGTGTAGATCTTGCAATATTTACTTTACATTTAACAGGGGTAAGTAGTTTATTAGGATCAATAAATTTCATCACAACAATTGTGAACATGAGAACACCAGGAATAAGATTACACAAACTAGCCTTATTCGGATGAGCCGTAGTTATAACAGCAGTATTACTTTTATTATCATTACCTGTATTAGCTGGTAAAATACTGCCAGTGTTAAATTTGGCAAATTGCTGGAAACAGATATATTTATTTATTATATCTTTATTAGCAGGATGCTTATTTTATTATAAATTATTAAGTATCTTCAGAGACTATTCGCCAAAATTTGTATGTTTTAAATCTTATTTAAATATAGATCGTAAATTCTTTTCTGTAAAAAGAAAAATTCCATCATGAGGTACGCCTACTAATAATGGAGAATTGGATCCTAAATTTTCTTCGTATTTAGCTGGTATAATTGAAGGAGATGGTACTATTATAGTACCTAAAAGAGAAAGATCACTTAAAGGTGACTTATATTACCCTTCAATACAAATAGTATTCGATTCGAGAGATTTTCCTTTAGCTTTAATGTTACAATCTAAATTAAATCATGGATCTATTTCTAAAAAAAAAGGTTCTAGTGCTTATGTCTTAACAATTAATAAATTAGAAGGTATATTTCTAATAGCCAATGTTATAAACGGTTATATGAGAACTCCTAAGATTTATGCTTTACATAGATTAATTGATTGATTAAATCTAAGATTTGATTTTAATATAACCAAGAAAAATAAAGATATAAGTGATATAAATTCTAACAGTTGATTAGCAGGGTTTATAGACGCAGATGGTCATTTTTCAGTAAGAACGACTTTAGTAACGGAGCAGGCTTCGCCTACTAAATATCCAAAAATAGAATGTAAATTTGAATTATCGCAAAGACAAAATGATCATAATTATGAAAATAATTTGGAATATTTGAGTCTAATTGCGGACTTTTTATCTTCTACTGTTAAAGAAACCAGAATGAATAGGCCAAACCCTGAATATAGAGTTAGAACTACAAATGTAGATAGTAATTTTATATTAGTTCAATATCTTGAGCAATATCCTTTATTTTCTAGTAAATATTTAAACTATAAAGATTGAATAAAAGTATTGTCATATTTTAAAGCCAAAAGTCATACAAAATCTGAGTCTATTAAAGCTATAGTTGAAATTAAAGCACAAATGAATAATAAAAGAACAGAATTTAATTGAGATCATTTAAATAATTTATATAACTTATACAAATAAAACATAGTCCCAACAATATGGCGACATATTGAGTGTCTGCCTTAAACAGTTTTGTTTATGAGGTTAATTAATTAACCATGAGACCTGGTCTAGCAGGCCAAGAATATTTTTTTGGGTATTACTATGGTATTAACTGATAGAAATTTTAATACTTCATTCTTTGAAGTAGCCGGTGGTGGAGACCCTATATTATTCCAACATCTTTTCTTAAGAGATATTTTAATTAATTATTATATTTTAGCTATTATTCCAATAATTAAAATAGCCAAAAAATCTAGCTTTTTATTTAAATTAAATTATAGTACTTCTTCAACAAGTAATTTTTGTTTAGAATCCTTTTACTCCAAATATAATGAACATTTACCTGGCAATACCTCACCCTCAAAAAAATTCTTAACTTGATTTATAGGATTTACAGAAGGTGAAGGATCTTTTATCGTAAATAATAGAGGTGATCTTTGTTTCGTTATTACACAAGGTAACCTAGATATCTATGTATTAGAATATATAAAAGAAATTTTAGGGTTTGGTAAAGTAATACCTCAATCTAAAACTACAAGTAGATATGTTACTCAAAATAAAAAAGAAATAGAATTGCTTGTTCATTTATTTAACGGTAATCTTATATTACCACGTAGAAAGGAAAAATTTGAAGAATTTGTAAAAGGATTTAATACATGAGTAACTAAAGGAAGAATTCAATTAAATACAGTTGAAATAAAACATACCTATATTTTACCTAGTTTAGATAACAACTGACTTTCAGGTTTTACTGACGGAGAAGGTTGTTTTACTTGTTCAATAAATAAAGATAAAGGATTCAGTTTTAATTTTAATATTTCTCAAAAATGAGAGCAAAATGTTAAAATACTAGAACATCTCTGTTCATTATTTAATGCAGGTAAAGTATCCAAACATAGTTCTGATAATGCCTATGAATATAGAATAGGCGGATTAGAAAATTGTAGAAATGTATTTACTTATTTTAATAACTATAACTTAATAACGAAAAAATCTGCTTCATATGTAGCATGAAAAGAAGTACATGGTGATTTATTAAATAAAAATCACTTAGATCCTATAAAACGAGTTGAATTAAAAGAAAAAGCTAAATTAATTAATAAATTTAATTAAAGTATAGGGAAAAAAAGTCAAGGTTTAACGTATAAGTTATGAAACTCTCAGGACAGATGTAAAAAGATATAAGATCCGTAAGAGTAAATATTCTATATAGAATATACCTTAGATTTAGTTAGTATTTAGCGGATATTACTTGTAACTCTTAAGTATAATGCGTATATAATAAAGTATACGTTATTGTACATGTTAATAGATAACATAAGGAAAAGTTAATATAAATACTAGCAACACTAGTGTTAACGGTCAATGAATATTCTCATTCGAAGACCGTCGGTTATTTAAGTGACCGCTACAGACTGGTTCACTGGTGGGTAGCTGAAATGCTGCTTAATGTACAGTCGGTTTCTTCCGTATTTCCGATATACGCACAAGCCCATGATTATTATATCACTGGTACCTGGATTTAACAAGAGAAAAACAAGTAAGTTAAATTTGAAGAAATGGATTCTTCGGTCAAAAATGGCCCTTTAAATTCAATTTATCGCAACAAACTATAAGCGAGGAGTTCGTTTTATATTTATTAGGTACTATGCACATAAGTTGTACTTTGTTGTACACCGTTATAGTAAAAATCCTAAAAATTTACGATAATTCGCAAGTAACCAACGCGCTTAGCACGCTAGTAGGAACTTCAGAGGCCATACGTTTGTTAAACATAAAATCAATTCATAATCTTAGTAAGTCCCCTAATAGTTTAAGATTTAAACAATGACTAGCCGGATTAATAGACGGAGATGGTTGTTTTTCATTATCTAAAAAAGGTTATGCTAGTTTAGAAATTACAATGGACATTCGAGATGAGTGTGCTTTACAAGCTGTAAAAAACGTTTACGGAGGTTCAATTAAATTAAGATCAGGTGTCAGTGCACTAAGATATAGATTACATAGTAAAGAAGGTTTTCTAAATCTTATTAATGATGTAAACGGTCATATAAGAAACCCTAATAGATTGATACAATTAAATTATATTTGTGTAAAATATGATATAGTATTAAAATATCCTGAAAAGTTGACTAGAGATAATGGTTGATTATCGGGATTTTTCGATGCAGATGGGTCAATTACTATAAAGAGTACAGATGGACAATTATCTATTTCTGCAGGCCAAAAGACATCTGAGTTATTAACACCTTTAGTTGAACAGTTTGGGGGTTATGTCTACATAGATAGAGGTGGAAATGGTTCATTTAAATGATATGTAACTAAGAAAGAAGATGTACTTAACCTGATAGAATATTTTAAAAAATATCCCTCTAGATCAGCTAAAAATAATAGATTGCACTTAGTGCCTAAGATATATGAATTGAAGAGTATGAAAGCTCATACTGCGCCTTCAGGGTCTTTATTAGCTAAAAGCTGAGAGACTCTTATGGCTAAATGAAAAAATTACGGATAAATTATGTTTAAAGATATGGTCCAAACATTTTAGTGTTACACGTTACACACTAAAATGTAGCATCCCGAGGTAAAAATTATAAGCCTCATAATGTTGCTGTATGCTGGAAACACTTCGATATCAAGTTTTAAATACTCCCCTTTCAAAGATATAGTAAAAAAGTTAAAACAATGAAGTCAATCAGCAGGTAACACTTTTAAGGTTAACCTTAAAAGTGGAACCTCAGAGACTATATGCGACAATACTGAAACAATAAAAAATATTTCTATTCATGTGGCTACTCATTTAAAACCCCTAAACGATGAACAATTTGGGCATTATTTAGCTGGTTTGATAGATGGAGATGGGCATTTTAGTAGCGAAGCTACTAAACAACAATTAGTCATTGTATTTAGTTCACCTGACGTTAAATTAGCCTATTATATAAAAGAAGTAATAGGATTTGGTAATGTAAAAAAAGTTAAAGATAAAAATGCTTACTTATATATTATATCTAACAAAGAAGGTTTATTTAGAGTAATTAATTTAATTAATGGTAAATTGAGAACTTTAAATAAATTTAATCAAGTTCTTAATAATATATTAGCTTACCCTACATATGCAAAAGAAAATCTAGAATTTAAAATAAATGATTCTAATAATTTATATAATCATTGAATAGCCGGATTTTCGGATGCAGATGCTAGTTTTCAAATAAAAATTATTACTAGAGATGATAAGCCTAGACCTGAAATTAGATTAAATTACCAAGTAGTACGCTCCGCTAAAAAAGATAATCCTATATTGTTATTATTAAAGGAATTTTTTGGAGGTAATATAGGTTATAGATCAAGTCAGGGTACTTATTATTATGGATCAACTAGTTTTGGTTCAGCTAAAAAGGTGATTAATTATTTTGATCATTTTCATTTACAATCTAGTAAACATATTAATTATCTTAAATGAAGAAAAGCTTATTTACTTATACAAAAAAAAGATCATTTAACGGAAAAAGGGTTAGATAAAATAAGAAAATTCAAAATTTCTATGAATAGAAATTCAGTATAAGATAGAGTCCTAACAAAGATGTAAATCTTTGAGTATTAATTATAATAGATCTAGACATTAAGTTAAACTTCCTAATATTAGTAGGACTAACTCTATGTTTTATTTACGACTATTAAATTAATCAAAATTAATGTTATATATTAATCGTGCCAGCTTTCGGTATAATTAGTACAACTATCTCAACTAATTCAAATAAACCAATATTTGGGTACATAGGAATGGTCAATTGGCCTACGTTAATTAATAATTACGTAAAACCCCTCTATATGCTGGGAACCTCTAACATCTTAAATACTAGAAATAATAAGTATTTCAGTGAAAATTTTAAGGATATTACAATGAGCAATCAGCAGGTAAATAAATTTATATTGTTTATAAAGGAGATTACTCTCTTTATATATTTTATTTTTTATAACCTCAGAGACTACACGAGGGGAATCTTTCAATCTGAAAGATTAAGATATAGTCCAATATTTTATAAAAGTACTCGAATATCGTTTAATAATGCAGTACCTGTAAATAAAGTATTTAAAAGAAATTACTCTATTGATAATCGTTTACATAAACTAGATCCTAATTGGGTGACAGGATTTGTAGACGCTGAGGGTTGTTTTTCTACAATAATAGAAGTATCTGAGGATCTAAAACGAAAAGTTAGAGTTTCCTTTGAAATAAATTTACACGAAAAAGATGAACAAATCTTGGTAAGTATTAAGTCTTTTTTTGGTGTAGGACAAGTATATAACAGATCAGATAAAAAAATTTCTATATACAGAGTAACTAATGTAAACTACATAAAAGATAATATAATACCTCATTTTATAGAGTACCCTCTTATGAGTAAAAAAGCTCTAGATTTTTTATTATGATCAAAGGTTATAGAAATTATTCTGAACAAAGAGCATCTAAGTGAGGAAGGATTTTTAAAAGTACTTTCTTATTATGCATATATAAACACTGGAGTGTCCAAAAAGGTTCAAAAATACTATCCTAATATTATACCTGCGGATAAACCGGATACGTTTTTACCTGAAACTTTGCATCCTCAGTGAGTATCTGGATTTGTAGCGGGGGATGGAGGGTTTTCTATTTACATTAGATCTGCTAAGGATTATGTAATCTCAGAAAAAGTATCTTGTAGATTTCACATTGCTCAACACATTAGAGACTTAGAGCTAATGAAATTATTCATAAAATTTTTTGATTGTGGTTCTGTAGGAGTAAGATCTAATAAAGCTACACCTAGATGTGACTTTTACGTACAAGATTTTTTTCTTATAGTAGAAAAAATCTTACCTCATTTTGATACTTATCCGTTATTAAATTTAAAACAGCAAGATTATCTTTGTTTTAAAGAATGTGTATCTATTATTAAGTCGAAAACCCATTTAACTCGTGAAGGTTTAAATAAAATTAAAAGTTTAAACTTAGAGATGAATTCTAATAGGTTAAAATAATACTTTATTTACGTAAAATATCGCTATGCTATGATGTCTATAGGAATACTAGGATTTATAGTATGAAGTTGTGTTATGGCTTCACCCTATAGTGATATAGGGAGTACAATTAATTTCGCTATATGCTGGAACAGTTTAGTGCTAATTAGTACCTTGTATGGTAAAAATCTAATTAGCTATACTCAATCAGCAGACAATCTGTCCCTGTATTCCTTAAAGGATAACAAACAGAGTGTCTCAGAGACTACACGCGAAACATCTTTTAAATTTTCCGCATTTCATATTTATTATAATACATTATTTAAAAATAAAGACCCTTTATCTGATGAATGATTAACTTGATTTATTGGGTTTGCAGAGGGGGATGGAGCTATTCAAACCTACGATGAGGGTAAAAGAGTTCGTTTTGTTCTTACTCAAAAAGAAAGTGATATACTTCATAAAATACAATTTAAATTTAACATAGGTGTTGTTAAACATTTTCCTCAAGGAAAGAGTGGAAAAAATAATGATTTTTATAGATGAATGGTAGATAACCCTTCACATATTTTACTTTTAGCTTTATTATTTAATGGTAATATAGCTCAAAGCCATAGAATTAAACAATTAGCTCTATGAGTTAATGCTTTAAATAATCGTTTTGGTTCTGAAACTATAAAGTTAAATAATACTCCTGTTCCAGTTACATTACAGGATGGTTGATTATCAGGGTTTACTGATGCTGAAGGATGCTTTAATGTATCTATTACAGCTAACTCTAGATATACATTAGGTCATGTTATAAAAATGCGTTATATATTAGATCAAAAAGATGGTGTTATACTAAATAAAGTATACGAATTATTTGGATTTGGTAAAGTAACATTAAGATCTGGAACTAAGGATGTTTATCGTTATACAGCTACCGGATTTAAAGCATTGCATGATGTGATAGTATACTTTAAATTATTTCCATTACAAACTAAAAAAGCTTTTTCTTTTGAAAAATGATTAATTGTTCATAACCAAGTGTATAATAAATTACATTTAACTGATGAAGGATTATCACAAGTAAGAACTCTGCAAAAACAAATTAATTTAAATAATAGTACGACAAATAAAGTAGGAGCGGCGCTAGAAAAAAAATAATTTATTATTTTTTTTTTAATCGCTACAAAGATGAAGATATAGTCCGACACTTCTTGTGAAAGAAGCATACAGAGCTAGCACCTTGTATGGGTAAATAAAAAAAAATATTTATTAACGGTTTGGCATCACATGTACACAGTTGGATTAGACGTGGATAAACTTGTGTTCACGGTAAAAATCTTGCTATATGCTGGAAACTCTTGATTAAGTAGTCCACTCGTTTTTATAGCGTTAGGCACAATCTACTTATATTTAACAAGACAATCAGCAGGAAACTTTTTTTGTTTTAGTACAATGGCTAAGGCCGCTACTAAAAATACTTATAATAAATGATTTGAATTACCTAAAATATCTGAGCATGTCCCTATTCATAATAGTAATCTTAATGATGAAGAGCTTGGTTATTTTTTAGCTGGGTTAATAGAAGGTGATGGTTGATTCGGTAAGAAAGAACTACATATAGTGTTTTCCGAAAATGATTCATCTTTGGCTTACCTTATTAAAAAACGTATAGGTCACGGTAATATATATAAAATTAAAGATAAAAAAGCTGTGAGATATATTTGTAAAAATAAAGAAGGCTTATCTATTATTTTATCTTTAATTAATGGGAAATTTGTAAGTAATTATAAATATGAACAATTAATTAAACATAATTATAGTGAAGATTTTAATATTAATATATTACCTCCCTTAATGTCTTTATCTTTAGATAATTATTGATTGGCGGGTTTTACTCAAGCTGATGGATGTTTCCATATAAGTGTTGTAAAAAGTAAAACACACAAAGCTGGATATAGTATAAGATTAGAATTTTCTTTAAAGCAAAATGATGTATTACCTTTAAGATTATTATATAATGAATTAGAAATGGGTAATCTTTCTCAATATCATACAGGTGTATGATGTTATAAAAGTACAGGATATAAAACTGCAGCTCATTTAATTAATTACTTTGATAAATATAATATTTTTGCTGGTAAATATGTAGATTATATTAAATTTAGAAAAGTTTATATTATGATAACAGAGGGTAAACATTTAGAAGAGAAAGGTATCAAAAAAATTAAAAGTATTTCATCAAAAGGATCCTCAGAGACAAGCACGCAAGAAATTTAACATATTACGTTAAATTAAGATACTGTCCAAATTACTAAGTTCGACAAGAGCTTACTTTACAGCAGCTACATTAATAATAGCTGTACCTACAGGTATAAAAATATTCTCATGATTAGCTACTTGCTATGGAGGATCTATAAAAATGACACCTTCTATGTTATTCTCATTAGGTTTTGTATTTATGTTTACAATAGGAGGGTTAATAAAAAACCACTTAGCTCTCCCTTTAAAGATCGCTATATGCTGGGAACTTCTGACAATTATACTACTAGAATTATATTCAGTGACAATGTATAATTTTGAACAATCAGCAGGGAACCTACGGGTATTTAATGCTTTAGTAGGACCCTTAGAGACTACACGCGATCCTCGTAATATATTTACGAGAAGATATAGTCCGTGAAATAAAAATGCATTAATAGGCTCCGCCTCTTCATTTAGTAACAATAGTTTTAATTCAAAAACTATTTATAGCTTACGTAACCATTACTCAACTTCTAGTAAAGAAGATAATACAAAAAATTTCGTAGCTTTAGCTGTATTCCCGCCGAAGGCGGGATACACTTCGTTAGTAGCACCACTAAAGATATATTCTCAATTTAAAGAGGATAGATCTTCTATTTTAAAAGAACAAAAAGATAAATCAGGGATTTACTGTTTAATAAATAACATAAACGGGCATTCTTATATAGGTAGTTCTATTAACTTAGCTTCTAGAATGAAAAATTATCTTAACAATACTTTCTTAAAAAGTAGACAAAATGCTAATATGCCCATTGTAAAAGCTTTACTTAAGTATGGTCAATCTAACTTTACTTTACTAATAGTGGAGTATGTAGAACCCCAGGTTTTAACTGTTAGAGAGACTTATTTTATAACATCTATATTGCCTTATTATAATGTATTAAAGCAAGGTTATTCTTCTTTAGGATATAAGCATACAGAAGAAACTAAACAATTATTATCAGAATTGGCTAGTAATAGAGTACATAGTGATACAACTAAAGGTTTAATAGCTAAAGCTTTAACAGGTGAAAATAACCCTTTTTATAATAAAAGTCATTCTATGGAAAGTAAAGTAAGAATGATAGAAGCTAAATCAGCTTATCCTGTTTATATTTATGATTCCTTTAAAAATTTATTGGTTATTTTCCCTTCCGTTTCATCTTTAGCTCATTTAATTAAATCTAATCACTCTACTATTGTTGAGGCTATAAGAGAGCAAACTATATTTAGAGGTGAATGATATTTTACCAATATACCTTATAATATAAGTGATAATCCTTTAATATCTAATTGAACACATAAAGAATGTAAAGAATTAATATTAGATATTAATAATATGAGTCATATTAGAAAAGGAATATTTGTGTACGATACTAATAAAAATTTCATACGTAAGTATGAAGGAGTAACGGATGCACAAAGAGACTTAAATATTAGTCATAGTACAATTAAAAAATATGCTAAAATAGGGGGTTGTTATAATGGTTACATATTTAGTTATGAAAGATTAAATGATTAATGTATTTTATTCGGTTAAAAATTATAAATAGACCCATTAGGGGATCACTGACCTAATGAAACGACAGTGAGTGGTATATTACTATTTTTGGTTTCATTTATTTTATTAAATAAAAATATACTTAATGCTTTGGATAGATTAAGGGCTTCGCCTACTAACAAGGCCTTGAAAATATACGAAAATTTCTATAAAGATAGAAAAGATTTATATAAAGAGTTTAAAGAAGATAAAACAGGATATATTTACATGATAGTTAATAAATTGAATGGTAAATGTTATGTAGGAAGCTCAAGATCAATTAAAACTAGACTATATAACTATTTTAATTTGGCCTTGGCTGCTGCACAAAAAGGAAGACCTATTTCAAGTGCTATTATAAAATACGGGCTTGTTAATTTTGCTTTCATTGTTTTAGAGAAAGTAGATTTAAATGTACATAACTTAGAAGAAAGAGAAACTTTTTGGTAGTCCGTAGGACTCAGCACGCTCTCAATTAATTAAACCTGAATATAATGCAGTGAAGGAAGCAGCTAGAAATATAGGCGTCCCACATCTGCAAGACACTAAGTTAAGAATTTCAAAGAGTAGATCTTCAGCCTCTGTATATATTTACGATGAATTTAAAACACTGTTAGTTATAGTTCCTTCTTTAAGATCACTTGCAGTACAATTAGGAAGTTCTTCTATTAGTATAGCTTTAAAGAGAGCTATGGCAGATAAATCTTTATTTAGATCTTCTTGATATATATCCAATCAACTCTTTAATGAAAACGATAAACCTTTAATGGAGGTTGATTCTATTGAGTATATGAGTTTAATAGAAAAAATGAAGAGTCAAAAACATATTAGAAAAGCCATCTTTGTATTTAAAGATGGAGAATTTCATCCTTCGGCAAAAAATATGATGGAATACTGGCTGCAGCAAAAGCTTTAAATATTTCTCATGATACAATAAGATCTAATATTGAAAAAAATACTACGTACAATGGGTACTTATTTAGTTACCATAGAAGTAACTAATATAATTAAATCGAACACATACACGTGAGTGGTGTTGTGTTAGCTAATGCTTCACTTGATATAGCCTTCCACGATACTTATTATGTAGTTGCTCAAATGGGCCTGAATGGTATATCTTCTTTTAAGTGCTATTTTGCAACTGACTATATGCTGGAAACTGTATTATTTGCATATTGTTTACTATTTATTTATACGGCTTATCTTTATAAATTAGATGTTAGTAAGAATATTTTTCTTTTAAATAGTCAAAATAACAATATAGCAATAAGTTCTGAACTTATGAATACACAATCAGCAGAAAACTGAAAAGGATTCTCAGAGACTATACGTCAGTTACCTGATACTGAAGATTATAAATTTTGAAATTGATTTGCCGGTATAATAGATGGGGATGGAAATTTTGATATTAGAACAAATTCTACTAATAAACAAAGAGTTCTTAAACAAATCAGAATAAAATTACATAATAGAGATATTAGAATTTTAACACACATACAAAATTATTTACATATAGGTAGAATTAGAGCAGATAAAAATAAACCTTATTCAATATATATAGTATCTACAAAAGAAGAGATGAAATATATTTTAGAACATATTAATGGATTAATCAGACTTAAAGTACCAGGTTTTAAAGAAGCTTGTGCTTTATATAATCTAGATTATATTGAAGCTGATTATAATATAAAATTATATGATCCTTATTATGCAGGTTTAATAGATACTGACGGTTCTATAGTATTTAATTATGCTGGAAATAGAATAGAATGTAATTTGGAATTTGAATATAATGAATATTCTTCCAAGTTAAATTTTGATAATACTCTATTAAATTCTAAACCTACTATTATTAAACGTAAAAGATCAAACTCCTTATCCCAAAGGGATCAGCGCGCTTCGCTAGAAAAAGAATTCTCATCTATAACCTTTAAATTTCAAAATGTTAATAATATGTTATTTATATATGATTACTTTATGCATAATAGATTATATTCTGATATTAAATTTTACAGAGTAAGTAAAATTAAACCTTTCATAGAAATTAGGGGATATAAAACATCACCTAAAGGTAGTATAGAACATAAAATATACTCAGATTTCATGATTAATTGAATTAAATATAATAACCCTTTATGATATAAAGTACCTTTTGTTACCAAACATTTGGGGGTTAGCCCTAGTCCATCCATATCCCTTAGGGATCAGGAGGACGAGCAAGCTCCTGAAAATAAATAACATATTAATTACAGGTAAAGATATAGTCCACAATTTTATTAAATACTAAAAATAGCATTTCCACTACGTATTAAGTATGGGAGCTGTATTCGCAATGTTTGCTGGTTGATACTTCTGAATACCTAAAATATTAGGTTTAAATTATAACTTAAATTTAGCTAAAGTTCAATTCTGACTTTTATTCATAGGGGTTTTTCTAAAGGGAAGTACTTTTGTAATGAAGGATAGATTACATAGATGATTTTCTACAAAGCGTAGAAATTCTCAGTTTGATCCTAAAGAGTTTGAATTATTTTTTGAAAATGTTAACAAAGAAAAAAGAAATATATATAAAGAATTAAGAAAAAAATCAGGTGTTTATTTGTTTATAAATAACATTACTAATGATTTATATATAGGTAGTAGCACAAATTTAACTAGCAGAATGGTTAGTTATTATTACTATACTAACTCACAAAAACCATCTAAGTTAGTTATAATTAGAGCTATGAAAAAATATGGTTTAGATAATTTTTCTTTGGCAATTATAGAATTATGTGAAAAAGATCTTTGTTTAATATTAGAACAAAAATGAATTGATCATTATACACCTAAATATAATGTTTTAACTGTAGTATTCCCGGAGGGAATCGGCAATTCATTAGTAGCTTGCGCACACAAACATAGTATCGACACAATTACTAAATTAAAAGAAAAACTAAGCAAAGAGAATCATCCTAAGTTTGGTAGTGTGACTTCAACTGAGACAAAGAAAGCTATTAGTGACAGTATAAAGTATTTTTATACAGAAAATAGCCATCCAAGTAAAGGATTGAAAGGTTCATTAGCTCCTCAATATGGTATAGGAGGTAAATTCGTCTATTGTTATAATAGACAAGGTGAAGAATTGATTTTCCCTTCCATAAATGGAGCTAGACAACACTTCAAAGTTAGATGAACTCTTGTAAAAAATAATATGGATAAAAATGAATGAATAACTCTTAATGGTGAAGATTGATTAATACAATCTATCCCTAAACAAAATTAATTTGATTAGCCCCTCCCAATCCTTCTATATGCTGGAAACTCTCATAAAGCTTAAGTACTTATTAAATAAGTAAAAATCTTAAGTGTATCTAGACAATCAGCAGGAAACCAAAGTAACAAGACATGTTATTAGTAGGATCCTCAGAGACTTCACGAAGGAGGTTATTTTAATTAATTAAAATAATCAATATATAGTCCACACAACATGTAATCTTACATTCTTCCCTCAACATTTCTTAGGTTTACAAGGAATGCCTAGAAGAATTAGTGATTATCCTGATGCTTTTGCAGGTTGAAATTTAATAAGTAGTATAGGTTCTATAGTAAGTGTAATAGCTGCATGATTATTCTTATATATTGTATATTCACAATTAGTAGAAGGAAAAGTGGCTTCTAGAAATCCTTGATTAACTCCAGGATTCTACACAGACGTATTACAAGCTAATTTAAATAGAAGCTACACTAGTTTAGAGTGAGGATTATCAAGCCCACCAAAACCTCATGCATTTGTAAGTCTACCTTTACAAAGCTAAAATCAGTACGTAGTACGCCGTACGCCTATTTATATCTAGCTTTTCATAACAAAGCAGTAACCATATTCCCGGCGAATATCCCCACTTCGTCGGGATTAGACGAATAAAAAAAAATATATTTTTTTAGAGCGGACTTCGTTCGCGCCGGCAGACGAAGTCTAGCGCCATATTCCCTCCGGGAATTCGGGAATTAGGGGGAGGCTAGCGAAGCTAGCCTCCCTGCCTACTCGCTGGGTATATTAACGCTACATAGTACGTATAATATTCCTAGCTTTATATAGCTTGCTAATTAGTTGTATAGCCTGCTTTTCGTATTACCTAATTCCCGAATTCCCGAATTAGGATACACTTCGTTAGGGGTACACTTCGTTAGGGAATCGGGCAAGGCCGATTCCTCGTATACATGAAAAGCTAGATTTAAGTCTCATTAGCTCAATGGCAGAGCAGAATACTTCTAATATTTAGATCTTAGTTCGAGTCTAAGATGAGATAGGTATAGAGAAATCTATATTATAAAGATAATAAGTAGTCTATTAAATCAATAAAGAAAATTTTTTTATCGGCTATTTTTGCTTCTAGATCATAATATTTAATATCTAGCTTAGCTGGCTTAGCTAAAGCTATAAAGCTAAAGCACGAATTATAGAAGGAGGGTACGACTTCGTATAAATAGGAGTACGCTTAGATATAAAAAAAAAATAGCCAGCTAAAGCTACTCTTTTGTGTGCGCGTAGGCTGGGACTATTCGTGGAGAGCATCTTCGCCCTCGAGTAAGGGGTCGGTAGTCCTACGGACCAGCAAGCTCGATTCGTTCCACTAACGAAGTGTATGAATGCCACCCTATTTTTTTTTTTACTAGTATTCCCTCCTGATCCCTAGCTTGCGTAGCAAGCTCGGGATATGGATGGGAGAGACTTCGTCTACGCAAGCTCGCCTAGAACAAAGTTCCTCCTTGCCATAAACTAAACGTATTAGATTATTCTATAAATAGTTTAATATATAGTATATAAGAGCTAGCTAGAACGAAGTCCGCTCTTATATACTTTTTATTTACCTACGAGTGACGCGTTGTGCACGTATTATAATTAAATTACAACAATAAAAAATATGAAGGCAAAAGCCCTAAAATTAATTAATCTTTTAACATATAAAGATATAGATATACCTAGACCTCATGTCTTTGTGAATCTTCCGTTAAAAAGTACGGTTTCACCGGTAGAGCTTACAGATATAACTTTAAAGATTAATGAACTATTACCTCAACTTTCTGATTTTATAAGTCAATTTCACAGTATCATCTTGACTAATAATATAAATGTTATAACAGATGCAGGCGGTAATATGTCATTAGATGTTCCTGGTACTATGTCGGACACTGATGCAGATAAATTTAGTAGAAGAATAAGTATTATTGATCGTTTAATAACAACACGTGGTCAAGAAATAAATGATTTATTACAGAAAGGATTAGAAATAGAAGGTAAATTAAAGAAAGAAAATGTTAACTATACTTCGCAAATATTAGATAAAGTCAATGAATTTAAGAGATTAAATGCTTCTTATAAACATTAATAGCTCTAACTTTAGCTTTATTCTTCTGTTATTTATCTAGTAGACGAAGTCTAGAGCTACGCCCTAGACTATTCCATCCTTCGGAGGAATTAGCAAGCTCTAGACTTCGTCTACTCCTCCCCCTAATTCCCGAATTCCCGAATTCCCTAATTCCCTAATTCCCTATTCCCTATTCCCGGCTAGCCGGGAATAGCTAATTCCCTATTCCCGGCAGCTACGCAGCCGGGAATAGGGAATCGGGAATCGGGAATGGGGAATCGGGAATCGGGAATATGGCTACTGCTTCGTACACTAATTTAGTATTATTAATATTATAAGATTAAACAAAACAAAATAAAACATAGCTAGCTTACTATATTTATGCTTAGCTTATTTCTAGTTTGATATTTCATATCCCCCCTTCGGCGGGATCAGAAATTAGCAAGCTCTATTTAGGGACGAGCATGCGCCGTATTTTCGAGCTTGCGGATCCCTGCGTAGCTGGGATATTACTCCTTCCTGCCTCCTACTAGCTATAGAAATCTGCCTAGTGAGTTAGCACACATTAACAAAGAAAGATGTAGTGCTTCCTTCGGAGCACTAGCAAATAAAAAAAAAATGAATTATTCTCCTACTATTATTTCAATAATTGAAAATATAATATTAATGTTACCCGCTTTATTAGTGGTAGCTTATGTAACTGTAGCGGAAAGAAAAACTATGGCAAGTATGCAAAGAAGACTTGGTCCTAACGCAGTAGGATATTACGGTCTTTTACAGGCATTTGCAGATGCTTTAAAATTAATCTTAAAAGAATATGTAGCTCCTACACAAGCTAATTTAATACTATTTTTCTTAGGACCTATAGTGACATTAATATTTGCTTTATTAGGTTATGCAGTTATTCCTTACGGTCCTGGACTATCATTAGGGGATATGGAATTAGGAATATTGTATATGTTAGCTGTTTCAGGTTTAGCTACTTATGGAATTTTATTAGCCGGGTGAAGTGCTAATAGTAAGTATGCTTTCTTAGGATCTTTAAGAAGTACAGCTCAATTAATTAGTTATGAATTAGTGTTAAGTTCTGTATTATTAATAATAATAATGATAACAAATAGCTTAAATTTAAATATAAATGTACAATTCCAAAAAATAGTATGATTAGCTTTACCTCTATTCTGTATATTAATAATATTCTTTATAGGTTCTGTGGCAGAGACTAATCGTGCACCATTTGATTTAGCAGAGGCTGAATCTGAATTGGTAAGTGGATTTATGACAGAACACGCTGCAGTAATATTTGTCTTTTTCTTCTTAGCTGAATATGCTAGTATTGTATTAATGTGTATATTTACTAGTATTTTATTTTTAGGTGGTTATTTATTAGAATTTGACATTGTATATTGATTTGACTTATTAAATTATATATATGCATATATTTTCGATATAAACTGAATTACATCTTTAGAATATTTTAAATTAAGAGGAATTTTGACTAGTTCTTCTGTAGATGGCTTTTTACATAGTATAACTTTAGGTATAAAAAGCTCAATAATGGTATTTATATTTATCTGGGTAAGAGCTTCATTCCCTAGAATACGTTTTGACCAGTTAATGTCATTCTGTTGAACTGTGTTATTACCTATTTTATTTGCTTTTATAATATTAATTCCTTGTTTATTATATATATTCGGAATAACTGTAGTAAATGTGAACATGTTTTAGTAATTTTAGTAATTTTAGAGCCTGCTGATTCCCGCCTTCGGCGGGAATAACGTAGAAAAAAATACTGCATAGTCCTCCGGACTCAAGAAGAATATAGTCCTCCGGACTCAGCAAACACATAGAGTTAATCCATATTCCCGATTCCCGGCGTAGCCTCCCACTGGGTGGCATTCTTCAGGGGGGGGGGGCGAAGCTCGGGAATATGGATGGTATTATATATAAGCGTTCTACCAATATTATTGTTTGCTAGGCTATTCCCGATTCCCGATCCCATATTCCCGAGCTTCGCCCCCTAGTCCTACGGACCAGCAAGCTCGGGGGGCGAAGCTCGGGAATATGGATAAGTGCATAGCAGCAAACTAAGGCAGGAATAGTGGAGGTAGAACAAGCAGCTACTGCTGTATTAACTCTTTATGATAAAGAGTATCAATAGCATACTCTTTATCATAAAGGCCATGAGACACATGTATATAGGCGGACATAGTAAATTATTTGAAGAGCAATAAATATCAATCTTCAACATATGTTATTATCCTCGTTAATTATTACACCTCTACTAGGGACAATGGTTGTAGCTAGTTCAGGATCATATAAAAATTCAGAGTTATTTACTAAAACGATTGCGCTTACTACTAGTGTTATAAATTTAATTATATCATTAGTTATGTTTATTTTATTTAATAACAGTACTAATCAATTTCAATTTGTACAAGAACACTACAATGTACAACTATTCGACATTTACTTGGGTGTAGATGGTATCTCTATATATTTTATATTATTGACTACAATAATAATGCCTATAGCATTATTATCTAATTGAGATTCTATAAAAGAAAATGTAAAATCTTATTTAATAATAATGTTATTATTAGAAACATTATTATTAGCAGTTTTTATGAGCTTAGACATAATGTCATTCTATATATTCTTTGAATCTATATTACCTCCTTTATTTATATTAATAGGTTTATATGGATCAGATAATAAAGTAAGTGCGAGCTACTATTTATTTTTATATACGCTGTGAGGTTCTTTGTTTTTACTACTGTCGATTTTAAGTACATCTTCTATAATGGGTAGTACAGATTTTGATACTTTATTTAAACTAAATTTTGAATATAAAACTCAAATATTCTTATTTATAGGAATATTTATATCATTTGCTGTAAAAACTCCTACAATATTTTTAAACAATTGATTATTAAAAGCTCACGTTGAATCTCCTTTAGGTGGAAGTATTGTATTAGCCGCAATAGTATTAAAATTAAGTCTATACGGTGTATTTAGATTAATATTACCTATATTACCTAAAGCTTCTTTAGATTATACTTTTGTTGTATTTACTATAGCGGTAATTACAATTATATATGCTAGTTTTAGTACACTAAGAACAACAGATGTAAAAGAACTAATAGCATATAGTTCAGTCTGTCACGCTTCAGTTTATTTAATAGGAGTATTTAGTAATACTATGCAAGGATTAGAAGGAAGTGTGATATTAGGTTTAGCCCATGGGTTTGTGTCAAGTGGTTTATTTATATGTGCAGGTGGAATATTATACGATAGAACAGGTACTAGACTTATATATTTTTATAGAGGAATTACTCAATTAATGCCTATATTTGCTATATTATTCTTTATATTAGCTTTAGGTAATTGTGGTGCTCCATTAACTTTAAATTTTGTAGGTGAATTTATGTCACTTTATAGTATAATAGAAAGATTACCTGTATTAGGTGTTTTCGCTTGTTCTTCTGTAGTATTTTCTGCAGCCTACACTATATATATGTTTAATAGAATATCTTTCGGAGGTTCTTTCACTAGATTTATAGAAGAAAGTATATACGATGTAAATAAAAGAGAATTTATTTTATTATTTATATTAGTATTATTTACAGTTGTATTGGGTGTATATCCTTCTTTAATTTTAAACGTATTAGATTATTCTATGAATAGTTTAATATATAGTATATAAGGTTAGCTTTAGCAAACCTATAGCCAAGCCAGCTAGAACGAAGTCCGCTCTTATATACTTTTTATTTACCTACGAGTGACGCGTTGTGCACGTATTATAATTATCATAATCAAAATTAATATGCCACAATTAGTACCTTTTTATTATATGAATGAAGTAGTATTTGCTTTTGCTATAATAGTATTTATTCTATACGTATTATCTAAATACATATTACCAAGAATAGTGCGTTTATTCTTATCACGTATGTTTATTAATAAAATATAATATATATTAAGGGGAGGAGGGCGCTAGCTCTTCATAGAAGGCTATACATATCTCGCTCTTAGCTAGCTTACAGCTAAAGCTAAAAGCTAGCAAGCTCATACCTATTTTGCCAATATTTAGCTTTTTAAAGATTTATATATTATAGTAGTAATAATACTACTAGATGTTTTCTATAGAAAAACAAAATTTATTCTTTGCGCAAGCTAAAGAAATAAGAAGTCCTTTAGATCAATTTGAAATAAGAGACATATTAAATTTAGAAGTTTTAGGTGGTAACTTACATCTATCTTTAACTAACATAGGATTATATTTAACAATAGGAGCTTTAATTATATTAGTTTTAAGTATAGTTTCAACTAACTATAATAAATTAGTTAGTAATAACTGATCAATAGCTCAAGAATCATTATACGTAACTATACATAATATAGTTACAAATCAAATAAACCCTAAAAATGGTCAAATTTATTTCCCATTTATATATACTTTATTTATATTTATATTAATAAATAATTTAATGGGTATGGTTAACAGGAGCCTTTATATTTTATCATTATTTATCTCAAACATGTTTGAAGTATCAGGATTACATAGTAAACCTATATTTCAAGTACAATCATATTCTTCTCTTAACTCTGACTCTCAGCCAGATACACAAATAAACATATCTAAGGATAGTCCTAGATATAGTTTTAACAATAAAAACACCTTCTACCTTAATCCTGATTATCTTACAGGGTTTGTAGATGGAGAAGGTTGTTTCTCGCTTTCTATATTTAAAAAAGACAGAAGCTTAACTGGTTGACAAGTTAAGCCTATCTTTAGTATATCTTTACATAATAAAGATATTAAATTATTAGAAGCTATTCAAAGAACTTTTAAAACAGGAAAGATCTATAAACATGGAGTTGATTCTATGCAATATCGTGTAAGTTCTTTAAAGAATTTACAAATAATCACAGATCATTTTGATAGTTATCCTTTAATATCTCAAAAGAGAGCTGATTATCTTTTATTTAAGCAAGCTATAGCTATAATAAAGAATAAAGAGCATTTATCTCTAAAGGGTATATTGAAGTTAGTAGGAATTAAAGCTTCATTAAACTGAGGTCTATCATATAAGTTTAAAGAGAGTTTCCCTACTGCAAAAGCAGTAGTGAGACCTTCAGTAAGATATAACACTTTAAATGTTAAGATTAAAAACTTAAATTGAATTAGAGGATTTATAGACGCTGAAGGAAGTTTCCAAGTTATAACTCAAAATAATAGAAATGTTAGTTTAAGATTTTCATTGACTCAACATATTAAAGATGAAGAGTTGTTAAAGGATATAACTACTTATCTAAACTGTGGTAGATATTACAAATCACCAGGACGTGATGAAGGTCAATACTTAGTAACAATCTTTTCAGATATAAATGATAAGCTAATACCTTTCTTAAACGAATATCCATTATTAGGTATTAAACAATATGATTACTTAGATTTTGCACAAATAGCCGAACTAATAAAATCTAAAGCCCATTTAACGGATGAAGGATTAGAAAAGATAAAGTTAATTCAAAGTAATATGAATAGAAAGAGAATAACAATAGAAGAATAGATAAATGTTTAGATAATTCTAATATCATAGATAAATAATAATAATAATAAAATATAATAAATTTCACTATATGCTGGAAACTTCTAATGCCTTTAGGTACCAATACTGGTGAAAATCTTAAAGGATGAAACAATGAACTATCAGCAGGAAACCAAAATAACAAGCGATAAAAAAAAATAGGCGTATCCCCACTTCGTCGGGATAGACGAAGTCTCAGCAGGCTAGGCAAAGCTGCTCTATTTATTTTTTTTTTTTCTGCCTCGTTATGAGTAGGATCCTCAGAGACTACGTGTGAAAGATCACTTAACACAGTTTTAAAATAACAACTAAGTGATTAAGATATAGTCCACCGCGGTAAGTCTATAAGACTTACTGTATTGTCCATACAGCTTTGCTTCTACAGCCCATTTTGCGTTAACATTTGCTCTTAGTTTCACAATAGTATTAGGTGCAACTATATTAGGATTCCAAAAACATGGTTTAAAATTCTTTTCTTTATTAGTACCTGCTGGTTGTCCTTTAGCACTTTTACCTTTATTAGTGACTATCGAGTTCATATCATATCTAGCGAGAAACGTTTCATTAGGTCTTAGATTAGCCGCGAATATCACTGCGGGACATATGCTATTAAGCATCTTGAGTGGGTTTGTTTATAATATAATGAATTCAGGATTTATCTTCTTTATTTTAGGATTAATACCTTTATTATTTATTATAGCATTCTCAGGTCTTGAATTAGCTATAGCCTTTATCCAAGCGCAAGTGTTCGTGGTATTATCAAGTTCTTATATAAAAGACGGATTAGATTTACATTAAGCTGTACGAGTTTAGTATAAGAAAAATATCAATGTATTTAGCATAGCAGTTTATTAAATTAAATTGTGAGGGTGGGATGGATTTGTTACTTCGTAACAAGGGGCATAAATATAAAATATCATCTTTAAAGGTGTAAATACCTTGCCAGAAATGTATCTTTAGGTCTTAGATTAGCAGCTGGTCACATGTTATTAAGCATATTAAGTGGTTTTGTTTATAATATAATGAATTCTGGTTTTATATTCTTCATTTTAGGATTAATACCTTTATTATTTATTATAGCCTTTTCAGGTTTAGAGTTAGCAATAGCCTTCATCCAGGCGCAGGTGTTCGTGGTACTATCTAGTTCTTATATAAAAGACGGATTAGATTTACATTAATATTTGTAGCGATAGACGAAGTCTCTCCCTATCCGAAGGATATGCTGGCTAGGCTGATTTCGAAGAAATATGCCTATATAAAAAAAAAAGATAAAAATTTAGTATTTTCGAGCTTGCGCTAGCTTGCGTACCGAAGGATATGAAAATCTGCAAGCTCTTACGAGCTTGCTGATTCCCGGCTACGTCGGGAATAGGAAATCGCGCTAGCTCGAGACTTCGTCTACCGTAGGGTGAGACTTCGTCTACGCAAGCTCTCTATAAAAAAAAATATATTTTTTTTTTACTCGTTCGCCCCCTCCGAAAATACCAGAGGAGGGAACTTCGTTCGGGCTAAAAATATCGAAGAAAGAGTAGGCAGGAGTTCCAAAAGCTCCACTAGACTATTCCTACGAATATTTTTAGTAGTCCTACGGACTCAGCAAGCTAGAGCTTGCTAGTACTAATCCGGCTCCGCCGGATATGTACTACGAAAAAAATCCAGCAATAAAAAAAATAAAGAACTTTATTTTTTTTTTATTTTTACTAGACTTCGTCTACTCGCCCCCCAGGGGCTATTCGTTATTAGTACTAAGTGTTTATATTGAGGAAAGTTATAAGAACAATAACAATTTATCCTGAAGGCGCTATTCGTTTCAGGAATTAGCACCCAGGAAATTAATAAAAGTTATATGATGTATAGGAAGAAAATAATACAAAATTATTTATATAATTTATATGAAAAACCGCGAGCAACTAGCATTTTATAGAAAATTATCTGTTTTAGTAAAATTCACAGTAAATAGCTTATATGTTTTTACCTTAGTCAATGGATTTAGATCCATTAGTGATATATGAATAGTTCTATATCCGAAAAAAAAGTCAAAGTAAAAGTTGAGTTTGGTGATGGCTCTGATTGAATGCTGTCCAAGTGCTTGACACATGCTAATCGTACGTTTTAATTGATAAATTAAAAAGTGGTGTACAGGTGAGTATAATGATATTCTTCGCCGGCCTTAAAGTGGAGGTAAATCCTTCATAATAAATAAAGGAAAGATATAATAAAAAAAAATTAGGGTATAGACAAGGACAAGTGTTGAGGGGGGAAAACCCTCAGCAAGTTGACTCCCTTATATATTTTTTTTTGCTCTTTTTTTTCTGCTTTAAGAGGATAATAAATATCTTCGAGATAGGTAGTAGTTAAGGTGATGACTTAACTAGCCTTAAACTCTCGTAGTCGAATCTGAAAGGTTGATCGACCACATTGGGTCTGAAAAAACCCCAATGCAAGTTAGTACAGCAGTGAGGAATCTTGGTCAATGGCCTAACGGCTGAACTGGCAACTTGGAGAAGTGGCAAGTCTTCCAGTATGGGGAGCAAACAGCTATGGGTCAAGCCCGATACCTTTAAGAGAAGTCTTATTGTGAGGGCGAGTTGTATAACACCATAGGGCTGGCCGTCCCATATGAAAAGATTTTATTAGAATTGAATGAAACTTTGTTTATATATTGATAATGACAGTATATATATCGTGTCTTGACTAATTGCGTGCCAGCAGTCGCGGTAATACGTAAGAGACTAGTGTTATTCATCTTAATTAGGTTTAAAGGGTACCCAGACGGTCTATATAGCTTATAAAATGTTAGTATAAGACTAGAGTTTTATGTAAGAGGGCAGTACTTGAGGAGGAGAGATGAAATTTCGTGATACCAAAGGGACTCTGTAAAGGCGAAGGCAGCCCTCTATGTAAAAACTGACGTTGAAGGACGAAGGCACAGAGAACAAACAGGATTAGATACCCAAGTAGTCTTTGCAGTAAATGATGAATGCCATAGGTTAGATCTATATTTCTATTATAATAATACATTTCTATTATTTATTCTAAAACGCATTCCTTATATAGCTTCGCGCTATAATATATTTTATATATAGTGCAGCAGAAATTAGAAATTTTTGTATCTGGTCTATAAATGAAAGTGTAAGCATTTCACCTCAAGAGTAATGTGGCAACGCAGGAACTGAAATCACTAGACCGTTTCTGACACCAGTAGTGAAGTATGTTGTTTAATTCGATGATCCACGAAAAACCTTACCACAATTTGAATAATTTTATTACAGGAGTTGCACGGCTGTTTCCAGTTAATGTTGTGAAACTGTGGTTTCCATGAAATTAACGTAATCCCTGGCTTTATTTTTTTTATTTACGATAAAGCATTCAGTCCTGGAAATTTGGAAAGAAAAAGGGGACAAAGACAAGTCATCATGGCCTTGATATTGTGGGCTATAGACGTGCCACATATACCTAAACAAAGAGATGCGAAAATGTGAATTTAAGCTAATCTCAAAAAATAGGATATAAATTTTAAGGATTGTAGTCTGAAATTCGACTATATGAATAAGTAATTACTAGTAATCGTGAATCACCATGTCACGGTGAATAGACCTTGGATTGGTACTAACCACTCGTCACATGCTGAAAGGGGCATGCGCAATAAGTTTGCTTTCTTAGTAACAAGTAAAAAAAACAAATAGGTTTTATATATTCTTTTATTGGGAATCTTCGTATGCGTGGCTCTAATTAGTGTTAAGTCGAAATACGGTTCGGGTAGTGGAAGTTGCCCGGGATTAATTAATATTAACCATAAATATATATAATATAAGCGCAAGCATGAAAAAAAAATCTCTTTTTTTTTCCGAGCTAGCGCCTATATAAAGGAGGGTTCCTTTATTGGTAAGAAGGGTTGAGCTGTAAACTCAATAGCTATTGCTTTTAAGAGTTCGAATCTCTTGTCTCCTAGAATTAGTAACTTAATTAGGTAAAGGACTTCCTTGTCACGGAAGTAGATGTCGGTTCGATTCTGATCTAATTCGTATAGTAGCATACATAGCATACATAGCAGCTAGCTTGCTTTTATAGAGAAGTGCTAGCTTTTAGCTTGCACTATTACTGCGAGGCAAACGAGAGGTAAGGCTAGCTTCGCTAGCCCTTTCGGAGCTAATGCAGGAAAAGTTTCCATAGGTAGGGTAAGATATTTGCTAAGTATTATGTTTTATACATTTAGGTGTTCGAATCACCTCTTTTCCGTAGTCTCCATGCGAGCTTCGCTCGTATATGGGCTAGCGAAGCTAGCCTCTTTATTTTTTTTTATTGCTTGAGCCTCTATAGCTCAACGGTAGAGCATAATACTGTTAATATTATGATAGATGTTCGATTCATCTTAGGGGCTTTTAACTTGTGTACAAAACTACAAGATTTATAATATATAATATATATGACAAATTTAATAAGAAGTAATTTTCAGGATCATCCATTCCATTTAGTGTCACCATCTCCTTGACCACTGTATACAAGTATTGCTTTATTTACAGTAACAGTGAATGGAGCATTATCAATGCACTTATTTAGCAACAGCTATATAGTGTTTTACTTATCATTAATTACATTAGTAGCATCTATGGCTTTCTGATTTAGAGATATAATAGCAGAGGGTAAACTTAAATTAAATACTATAGTCCTTCGGACTCAGCAAGCTCTAAATTATTATTTGAATATTGCACAAAAAATTCCTTCTATCCATTTAGAAGAGGCTTTATATACATATAGAAATAAAAACAATACTACAATTTTCACTAATAATAATAACTTAGGTTATTATTTAGCAGGTCTTTTAGAAGGAGACGGTTCCATTTCTCTTCCTTCGACCAATACTGGAGTTACAAGTTTAAATAGAGTACTTAATCCTAGAATAGTATTTACTTCCCATATTAATAATATAGGTATGTATTCATTTATACAATCAGAATTAGGTAATATAGGACGTTTTCAAGGCGCTAGCTCTTCAGGAGAAAATATTCTTCGTTATATTATTGGAGATATAGAAAGTATTATTCTTTTTATAAATTTAGTACACGGAAAACTTAGAACACCAAAAAACCAGAGATTTAATGATTTAATCAATTTTATGAACAATAAATATGATTTAAATATATCGGAAAGTTTATTAGATAATTCTAGCTTTACAGATAATAGTTGATTCTCCGGTTTTAGTGAAGCAGATGGACATTTCGGAATTAAATATGTAGGGGGCAGAGCTTGCGCAGCGATTTTCGCGGCTCCTAATCCCGCAGGGATATCGACGAAAATACGTAAACCTAAATCTGAAACCCGTAAAAGATCTGTAAGTGAAAATATTTCTTTGAAATTTAGATTAGATCAACGTTTATATGATAAAGCTACATCAACCTCGATGAAACCTTTTATGGAAAATTTAGCTTTATTTCTTAATGCTAATTTAAAAACATATAAAAATAATACCAATTCGGAAGTATTATCAGTTAGTATACAATCTATAAAAAATGTAAGTTTTCTTATAGATTATTTTAATAAATTTCCTTTAATAGGAGATAAACTTACTGATTTTAAAAAGTGAGAAATAGTATATAATATGATAATACTTAAACAACATCTTACTGAAGAAGGTAGATTGAAAATAAAAAATCTATTGGTTAAATAGAGCTCTAGACTTCGTCTAGCCTTAATAATAATAATTTAATGTATATGTGCTCTCTTTAAATTTAACAAATTGCTGGAAAATCCTAAAATTAGGCTAATCAGCAGGAAACTAAAAGACGGATAAATATCTTTTAGGGTCTTCAGAGACTAGACATTAAAAATTAATGCGTTAGTATTCCCTACCCCCTACGGGGCTTAAGGGAGAGACTTCTCCTTAGCCTGCGTACCCGAGACTTCTAATTTCGAATAAATATGTATTTCATATCCCTTACGGGATCAGAAATTAGTATTTCATATCCCTTACGGGATCAGAAATTAGAAGTGGGTCCGCCTGGGATATGTCCAGGCGGACCCACCACTCCGTCGTCGGCGGAGAGTACACTTCGTTAGGGGACTACAGCAAGCTCTCCTTTTAGGAATACTAACCCATTAATTAAGGTATAGTCCAAAAAATATAGAAATATATTTATAATATCTATCGACATATTTAGGAAATCATACATTATCAGTGCAAAAAGGATTAAATCTAGGAGTAATACTATTTATAGTATCTGAAGGTTTATTTTTTGTAGCTATCTTTTGAGCATTCTTCCATAGACAAAATGCATTGTGGATAAGAACCAAACTCCGGGGAAACCCTAAAGCTCTAATAACTAAGCTATCTGTCGAAAGACTTATAGTGGCCTCATTAAGGACTGAGGGTATAGTAACATCATTAGAGATTATTGGCTTAAGCCAATGAATGGGCTATCGCGGATCTAAATCAGATAGTTTTATATCTGTAAAAGAGCAACGAGCAGACGGTTCTTCAATATTTTCTAAATATTGTAAGGTGTGCTCTGAGAGCCAGGGAAACTTGGTTTTTATACATCAACAAAAAGATGTTAATACTGTTATATCTACTACTACTCATAGAGTACGTAGTGGATATACAAAAAATATTCTATGTGCTAGTAGCACGAATATCATTCAAAAATCTTTATTTTCTACCAATACCTATTCCCAATTCCCACAGGGAATTAGGGAATCGGCATTTAATACTTCACCTTTAACATTAAATCCTAATTATGTAACAGGGTTTACTGATGGAGAAGGATGTTTTTTTGTAGGGATTAATCAAGACGTAAAATTTAAAACTGGTTACAGAGTAAAAGCTACGTTTCAAATAGGTCTTCATGAAAAAGATCTCGCTCTGTTGGAACAAATAAGATTATTCTTTGGGGTAGGTAAAGTTACTAAGTTGGGAGCAGAATCTGTTCAATACAGAGTATCAGGTCTAGATGATTTAAATACTATTATTTATCATTTTGATAACTACCCTTTACTAACTCGTAAACATTCTGATTATATCTTCTTTAAAGAAGTTATAAATTTAATGAAACAAGGTAAACATCTTACTTTAGAAGGTTTAAACAGGATAGTATCCATTAAATCTACACTAAATAATGGTGAATTATCTGACTCTTTAAATTTAGCCTTTCCAAATTTAAAACCAGCTTTGAGATCAGAAGTCCCAAGTAGAGATATGCAAGATTTACACTGATTAGCTGGTTTTACTGATGCTGAAGGATGTTTCTTCATAGCATTAAAGAAATCACCAGCGTCTAAACTAGGTGAAACTGCCTGATTAAGGTTTATTTTAACTCAACATAGTAGAGATAAAGAACTTTTGGAAAGTTTAATACAAACTTTGAATTGTGGTAGATACATAGTTAAACCAGACTGTGGTGAGTTTATAGTTGAAAAGTTTACAGATGTTAGGGATAAAATAATTCCAATATTTGAAAAGTTTAAATTGCGCCATGGGGGAGCCAAATCTTTAAATTATGAAGATTTTAAAAAGGCGGCACTTCTTATAGGTAATAAAGCTCATTTAACTAGAGAAGGGTTAGATGAAATAAAGAAAATAAAAGGTAGAATGAATAAACAAAGAAAAGCAGTATTAAATAAAGGTGTATAAAATTTAAATCCATATAAGTATACTTATGTTACTATGTAGCATAAGTATACAAATAAATAAAAAATGAGTGCATTAACACCTACTGTAGAATTAGGAGCTCAATGACCACCTATGGGTATAGAACCTGTAAACCCGTTTGAATTACCATTACTTAATACAGTAATTTTATTATCTAGTGGAGCAACTATTACTTATGCGCACCACTCATTAATAAAAGGAGAAAGAAAAGGAGCTTTATATGGTTCTATCTTTACAGTTCTATTAGCTTTAATATTCACTTTCTTTCAAGGGGTAGAATATAGCGTTTCTTCATTTACTATTAGTGACGGTGTATTTGGTACATGTTTCTTCTTCGGTACTGGGTTCCATGGCTTCCACGTTATTATAGGTACAATATTCTTATCAGTGGCTTTATGAAGAATATATTCATACCATTTAACAGACCATCATCATCTTGGTTATGAAGCTGGAATATTATATTGACATTTTGTAGATGTAGTTTGACTATTCCTATACGTAACAATGTATTACTGAGGAAGTTAGTTTTAATCTATAGATATTAATTTAATAAAAAAATATATATAATTTATTACACTTCTAATTTCGAAGAAATACAGCAAGCTCGACATAAGTTATATATATAAAGATTTAATGGTATAAGGGGGTTCGATTCCCCCAAGATCTTAGAATTAGCTATGTAAAAACATGGCTTTAGTTACAAATCTAACAACATTAATTGTTATTCTTCTTTAAAAAATCCAGATAGAGCTTCTGGACTACTCATCAGCAAGCTCAAAATAATTTCTAATAGTTGAGTAGCTTTAGCTTGCGCAGCACAACGACTAAAAAGGTAGATTTTCTATCTTGCAAATTTTGTTGTATATTATATTACATATTATACAAATGATATAGTCTAAACAATAATGAGAATTATTGCTAATATTTTTTATTTGTACACGTTATTATAGGTACAATATTCTTATCAGTGGCTTTATGAAGAATATATTCATACCATTTAACAGACCATCATCATCTTGGTTATGAAGCTGGAATATTCTACTGACATTTCGTTGATGTAGTTTGACTATTCTTATACGTATCTATGTATTATTGAGGTTCTTAATTTATTATACTGGAGGGACTATCCAGAAGAATGCCCCCCACTTCGTTGGGATAGACGAAGTCTCAGCAGGCTAAGGATAAGCTACTAGAAAAAAAATGTCTTTTTTTTTACTGCTGCTGAGACTTCGTCTATCCAAGGAGGCTAGCTTCGCTAGGGAGAGGCTCTCCCACATATTTACAGCCGATAAGTTTAAGTCTTAATTAAGGCGGTAATCTATTTTATATAGATAAATTTGATAAAATATTCTTCTGGACTACTCATCAGCAAGCTCGAGACTTCGTCTACCAGAAAAAAAAAAATAAAGGGATAGGCTTCGCCGCTTCCTTATTTTTTTTTACTGCTCGAGACTTCGTCTACGCAGGAGCAAGCTCCAGGATTAGCACTAGCAAGATATAATTTTATTGCTATCCTAAATATTAGGTTAATATAAGTATAAAAAATACAATGTATTATCAACTTCTAGCTACACCTGAGATTTTCTCGAATGGATATTTAACAGGATCCTTAGATATAATTAGCATAACAGCTTTATTATGTGGTATTTTAATAATAATTAATAAAAACCCTATTGTTTCAGTAATATTTCTAATAGGTTTATTTGCAAATATATCAGTATATTTAATATTAATAGGTCTTACATTTATAGGTTTATCTTATTTAATTGTTTATATTGGGGCAGTTTCAATATTATTTTTATTTATATTAATGTTAATAAATATAAGAACAAGTGAATTACAAAGTAATAATAGAAATAGTGTATCTTTAGGTTTATTTATTACAATCCTGGCAAATTTTACTATATTCCAAATACTACCTTATTACATGGCGATATTAAATAATTACAGTAGTAAATTAAATACTATACTATATTATTTACCTTGAAATAAATTTAGCGATATTTTAAATTATATTAATAAAAACATAGACATTACAAATGCGAATATTATGTTTGTATCAAGTAATAGTTGAGATAATAATATGGCTGAAACAGGGCATACAGCAACTATAGGGCATATATTATATACAAGTCACAATATGTGAATATTTATGGCTAGTTTTATATTATTATTAGCGATGACTGGTGCTATAATAATTACTATTAAAAACGAGAAGGCGATTCAGTAGTATTCCATATCCCTTTGGTTAGACGAAGTCTCAGCGAGCTAAGGAATCAGCAAGCTCCGACCCCAGCCAAGCAGCATTGCACAAAATTACTATCCTCCGGATTAGGCGATACTTCGTCTACGCCGACTTAATAAAAGATTAAGTATTTCATAGCAAGCTCTATTCCCTGACCCCCGTAGGGGGTAGGGAATTAGAGCCTGCTGTAGACGAAGTCTCTCCCTATTTCTTCGAAATTAGAGCTTGCATATTTCATATCCCCCCTTCGGCGGGATCAGAAATCAGTACACTTCGTTAGGGAATAAGTAGTATTTCATAGCAGTATTTTTTCTGTGCTTCTGTGCGAAGCATACAGAAAAAAAATTACTAAAATACTGCATATCCCTACGGGATCAGAAATCAGCGATGGACTTCGTTCTAGCGAAGCTAGCCCTAGTAAAAAATTCATCCGCTTTCGGTATTGCCTATTCCCTCCGAAGGATGGGATAAAAAAAAATATATTTTTTTTTATCCCGGAGGGAATAGGCAATACCCTCTAGCAAGCTAATAGCAGGAAACGGATAAAGAAAAATTAGTTCAATGGTAGAGCGATTGTTTTACACACAATAAGTTGAAGGTTCAAATCCTTCATTTTTCAGTATTAAGGGTTAGAGGAGCAGCAGAGCTTGCGTCACTAATCCGAGGGTGAGAGGAAGAAAGTTCCTCTCACTTAAGAGGAACGCCAGCTGAGCGAGTTGGCTGATTATACCCTATAAGATTCCTTAACTTAAACGGTAGAGTGCATTTTTGATAAGAATGATATCAGCGTTCGATTCGCTGAGGAATTAAAGAGAATTGGCCGAGTGGTTTAAGGCGGTAAGCTTGAGTCTTATTAGGTTATATTCTAGCCGCATCCGTTCAAATCGGATATTCTCTGAAGAGTGTAGTTTAATTGGCAAAATAGGAAGCTTCAACCTTCAAATTCTTGGTTCAAGTCCAAGTACTCTTGTTTTTTTACGGATTAGGGCCGGCTTGGGTAGGCACTTCGTTTGGGACGAAGACTAGTTATGTTCGAATCATAATAATCCGATGAATTTTAGAAGTATTAGAGATAAAAAAATAAATAAATTTGTGGGTTCGGTAAAAAAAAATAAAGTTCTTTATTTTTTTTATTGCGCCCACTACATATAAGCAAGCATCGTGCTAGCTAAA